TTAAGAGTTTCAATCTTAATTGTTTCTTATAGTCAGCTAACAGAATTTAAAAAAAATTAGATTTCCTCCTCCCCTTTGAACTTATACAATCCGAGCCCTTCTACCTTATCTTACTAAGAAGGCTAAAGTTTTGAGAGATTTATAATCATACAGTTAGAAAAAAAGGACAAATAAAATTACACATTTTATTTTTATTATTAAAAAAATTACAAACAAAAGAATAAAAAGTAAAAAATATAAATTTATTTAATACTTTATCCTTATGTAAAATTTTTAATCATTAAACTATTACATAATTATTAGAATACTTGTAAACAAATATGCTTATTTTATTTTTTAGGTTCTCCTCCTATACCTAAATGGTTCTGAAAGAGACCGAAGGATAATTTTTAACTTTAGAATTACGGAATAGAGGCGATTCGAACACCTAAGAGCGTTAACCCGAACAATTAGCAATTGCCTTATCTTACCAATGAAAACTATTCCTTTCTAATTTGGTTAGTTAATTTGGTTAGTTAATTTATTAAAATTTTTACTAATTTAACTAATTTAACTACATATTTTATATATCTAATTTGGGATTTTTTATGAGTTGTTTTCTTTTTTCTATTTATTTGCATCAATATTAATATAAAAATATATTTGAACATAAAGATACTAAAGCCTCAGGCTGAAACAAATATTTATATTTAAAACATTATTTAAAATTTAAATAATATAGTAATTTCATCGATCCTTATCAGAATTGAACTGATGCTAGCTTCTTGAAGGGGAGCTGTACGAACCACTATACTAAAGGATCCTAAAGGATCATATTATAATAAAAATAACAGTTAAATTTTTATTTTTATCTATATTTATTATTTTTTTTTGGAATGACGAAATTAGGAATCGAACCCAATCTAACAGATCATGAGACTGTTGTGCTAAACCATTACACTATTTCGCTTCTTTTTTTTCTCTTTATTATAATTATTTCTTTTATATAAAAAATAGAAAATGGAAGAAATAAATTTGTTAAGTTTATTTTATTTTTTATTTTTATTTATTTTTTTTATTTATTTTTAGTTTTATTTTTATTTTTATTTTTATCTTTTTTGTTTATCTTTTTTTTTACATAATCTTGTACATAATTTTTTTATTTTTTACTTTTTTTATTTATTATAAAATATAATATTTATTTTTATATAATATTATATTATTGAACACTATCTTTGAAACAGGACTACGAACAAAGAGACTCGAACTCTTAAGGAATTACTTCCACTCCTGCTTAAGAGGAGATTGTTTACCAAATTTCAACATGTTCGCCTAAAGATTTGTGGCCAACCATCTATACGATCTCAAAAAAGGTAAGGCAAGGTAGGCAATAACTTTTATTTAAAATTAAAAAAGAATAAAAACTATTTGTATATTATCTTAATATTGAATATAATACTCTTTTAAAATAAATTTTACCCTTTTTGTTTTTATCTTGAAAGGGAGAAGGAAGACGAAAAAAAAAAGCCGTAGGAGGATATCTAATTTTTTTTTGTTAGAAAATTAAAAAATATAATTTCTAATTTATAGGCCTTAAGAGGATTCGAACCTCTGTTGAAAGTATTAACAGTACCTCGCTTAAACCACTCAGCCATAAGACCTTTAATAATCTAAATATAAATTTTAGTAAAATAAAAAATTTTTAAATTACTATTACTATTACTATTACTATTACTCTAATTTATATTATTTTACTTCTTTTAAAATATTTATTATATATAATTTTGTAGATGATATAAAAAAATAATATTTAAATAAAACTTTACTCTTTCGAGCCAACCCTTCGTCCCCTTCCTGCCTACCCTAAAAAAAATTAGTAGCCTACCCCTAGGTTTAATTTATCCTTAGATAAAAAGGCAGCACCTCTGACCAGGATGGAACTAACTTCTCCTCCTTTAAGGGAAAGTCCGACCCGTACGCTGCTTCGCCAACGGCTCTGCTATGCTGCTATGCTGCTATGCCAGCGTGAGATTAAGAAAAAAGAAAAGAAATAAGAGCTTAGAATCTAAAATTTTAATCTTTTAAATTAATATCTCAAAGCTTAAATAAAAATAAATTAAATAAAAATAAATTTAGCTTAAATAAAAATAAATTTAGCTTAAATAAAAATAAATTTAGCTTAAATAAAAATAAAATTAAAAATCTCCTTTCCTTGGCCAGAGGAGCGTAGCCGCTGCAGCCTTTTTATCTACCTGCCGTAGGATGGTTTGGCTCGGTGTATCCCGCATCAGCATAGCAGCATAGCAGCATAGCAGAGGAGAGGTTTCCACAAATAAAAAGAAATAAAAAATGAAATTTACAACCTTTAACATCTAGTATTTTTATAAATTAGTACTGCTAAACTATTTATTTTACAATATTTACATTTGCAGCCTATCTAGAAATGTTCTATTTCTTAATTTACGACTTTAAATTTTGATATATAAAATATATTAAAATAAAAATCGTTTTAGTATCTAGGGGTTAGATTCTTGCTTGATAGACATTCAGCACTTATCTATTATGTTTGTGGCTACCCAACTATGCATTCCTAATTTCTTGTAGCCTTTTTATTCAACTCTTTTAACTGTTTCGCACTTAAAGATTTAAAAACAGTATATTTAAAAAGAAAGTATAATTTATTTGCTTAATATAAATTATAAAAGGACTTTTCCTATTACATTTAAAACAGGTCCCTAACAAAAAAGTTAGTACAAACAATTGGTACACTAGAGAAACACAGCCTATTGATCCTTTCGTACTAGAAGGTCTGCCCCTTTTTACTATTTCTTCCTCCAGAAGATAGGGACCATACTGACTCACGTCGTATTAAACCCAACTCGCGTACCCTTTTAATCGGCGAACAGCCGAACCCTTCCAAGCTTCTTCCCCCGGAGGATAGGATGAGTCGACATCGCATTATATATTAGTAAATAAAGTAAATTATAAAAATTATACTAATTAGACTAATACTCTTAACCTTTCAGTTAAGTTTAGATCATATCTTCAACCAGTTCCAAGAGTAAATTGGAAAAGCTCTGGTTGTTGGCGTGTGATCGTTGAGGGGTGAGAAATTTTACAATTACTTACATCTAAATTTAATCACTTCCCTGCTGATTGCCCAATCTATCAAATTTTCACTTATTAAATCATTAAAAAAATGAAATAATTTTATTACTAAAAAAATAAGTATTGATAGCTCTAAGGGTGTTCCAGCAAATAGCCAAATTCTAAGTTAATATTTCTATTAAAATTCCCCAATGTCATAAATATCTATATTACCTATATCACTTTTAATTTTAAATTTAAGAGTAATCTTGTGTGCGTTAATATATTTATTTATTTTGTTCATAAGGTGCCAATCAGCCGAGACAATGTGTACTCTCGTCGGCTATCAGCCTGTTATCCCTAGCGTAACTTTTATCAATTGATCCCCGTCTATCCCATATTATAGCGAGGGGTCACTATGCCCTACTTACGTATCTGTGCGACTTTTAGGTCTTTCAGTTAAGCATGCTTACCGCCATTGAGCCCTGCACAACCTTTCACTGGTTGATTGATCTCCATTCAATTTCTAGCTATACCTTTTTTAATTTTTTGTGTATTTCTTTACTATATACAAAAGTATATGAAAGATATTAATATAAAAAATATAATATTATTTTATATTTTATTTGTTTGAAATGTAAAATAATTTAAATTCAGAAACTAAATTTAAACTTAAACATTATAATAATTTAAATATTTGGATGTACTTTGCTACTTTATTAAAGACGACCGCCCCAGTCAAACTGCCAATTAGTAACCTCTCCCTTTTAAGTTTTTATTTTATATAAAGGTAAACATTAACCCAACCTAAGTTTTAAGGTTTCCACAAATAGTCTATCGACTTACCTATTCTCTAGTAACAAAGGTTGTTGTAGATTAATATGATAACTAACTACAGTAAAGCTGCATAGGGTCTTCCCGTCCCCCTGGAGGTAACCCGCATCTGCACGGGTAATTCAATTTCACTGAGCAAGTTGTAGAGACAGTGAGGCCCTCGTTACATTATTGATACCGGACCACATTTAATGGCCAATTTATTTTGCTACCTTAGGATCCTCATAGTTAAGACCGCTATTAACCAGACTTTCGATTAGTCACAGAAACTATAACCTCTCTTATATTAATGGCATCGGGCAAATTTCGACCACAATACTATCATTTACATGATTGCTGTGATCTGTGTTTTTAGTAAACAGTCGGGGCCTCCGATTATGTGTCACCGCCTTATAAAAAGAAAAAATATTAGATATTTTACTATTTAATAATTATTATTAATAATATGCGGTACCTCTTGTCGTCAAACTTATGCATGGCTAGTCAAATTTATCATGCAATTAAAATATAAAATATTACCACTTTCTATGCTTAGTCATGTTTAATTTTATTTCTAAAATTCTATTTAAGCCTTTGATAGTTAAATGTTCTTTAGCAACTATCATCATAGCAACCTTTTTAAATTCTGCAAAATCTAAACTTTTAACACCTTGTATAGGGTACTTTTCAAAAAAAGGAATAATTACTTCAATTAACTCAGAAATTTTTGTTATTGCAAGACTTACAGTGTTATCAGATATAGAGACATATTTATTATTCTGGTTAAGCATTCCTTTCACTACAGTACTTGTTTTGTTTAAAGTATGAAAGTAAATTATCAAACCTTTAAGAACTTCAACATCTCTAATATTAAGATTAATTGAAAACCTTAATGAGACTACTCCTCACCTTCGGCTGGGGTGACTTACAGTACCTTCTGTGTTTTTAAGATTTAAATGGAAAGAACCGTCCCCACTTGTAAAACCTGCTATCCAATAAGGATTAGGAATACCATTAAATTGATATTTTGGTCTTTCTACAAGGCTTACGTGTGGAAAAGTTTGTTGTAATTTTTCAGAAAGACCTCAATTAAGAGAGCTTTTTAAACCGATTAATTTAAAAAAACCTTTTTCCGTTAAATGTTCTCTCTGTTTAATGATTTCAAAACATTGTTTAAAAATTAAAAAATCAGAAGCTTTTTGAGTTACAAGAGAGTATTTATTAAAATGATCTACAATTACTTGTAATTCTTTAATTGATTCCACTATGTATTGAACTGAATTTGTTCCATTTGTTCTTATTTTCCCTACCATTAAAGTGTGTTTAATTAGTTCTAATATTGCAATATCTTTAATGTGCAATTTGATTAAAAAAAGAGGAGAACTCCTCCATTTTAATGTGGATTTGGCGTCGGGTTTAATTGCAAAGGAGAAACACCCTTCAGCATCGGTAAAACCAGTAATAAACCATGGGTTTAGTTTATTATTTAGATTGGTTAAAGTAGAAAAATATTTTTTATTTAATTGTTTAGAATGGATTTTGATTTGATAGTTTCTTTCGAAACCCATTAGAGTACACCTTAATTGCATTGGCTTTATGCAATAACCACCGTCTACTCGTTGCTCTTTTACAGAAACTTTATTTTCTGATTTAGATCCGCGATAACCCATTTCATTTTCAATCATATCCTGACTTGTTACCATACCCAGGTAATTATTCTGGCCACTTATAACCTTTCGACTATAGCTTGGTATCAGGACCTTTAGGGTGTCCCCGGAGTTTGATGGTTTGACCCACTTATGTGTTTTCCAAGAACACAATGCAGGTTAATTTGCCGAGTTCCTTAACAACTTTTAGCTCTACGCCTTAGTATTCTCTACCTACGAACCTGTGTCGGTTTAGGGTACGGTAGTCTTAATTTGATTTTTCTATTTTCTTATTTAAAAAATAAAAAGAATAAAGGTTACTATAAAATTTGTAAAATTTACACCTATTAAAAATAAAATTAAGTTCTTACAGATAAAAATAAAATTTTATCTCATATTAATTTCCTGATCCAAAAAATGGATTTTCTATTATATACTCATCAGCCAAAACTTTCGTTCTAGTCCTTAGAGGCCGCATTCACGTAAGGCGGATTAACCTTTCACTTACAACCCTTTCGTATTCGGCGAGAAGTATTATAACTTCTTTTTACGTTACTCATGTCAGCATTCTCTCTTCAGTTACCTAAAAACAATGAAACACTGTTTTATAAATAGTTTGACTGAATGTTCTACTACCTAGGTTTAAAATAAGAATTTTAAAAAAGAAAAACTTTTTATTTTATTTATTTATTTATTTATTTTTATTTTTTATTTTTATTATTATTTAAAACCAACACGATATCGGTTGATTATTTTAGACCCGTTAAATTTTCGGCGCTACAATCTAGACTGCTGATGCGTTGTTACATACGATCATTATAAGAAGCTACTTCCAAGCTCACTTCACAGCTGTATCCGATTTTAAACATCCTTAATTTCACTTAATAATCATTTGGGACCTTGATCAATGTTCTCGGCTGTTTCCGTCTTGACTATCCAACTTAGCATGGATAGTCTGAATATCTACCATCAATTTATGTACTTCCGAGATTCGCTTCCATAGGTAAGATTTTCGAGGTCCCCACAACCTAAACGCCTATAAGACGAAATTATTTGTAAATAATGACTCTTATACTTGTTGGGAATTGCCTTGCTGTACCTCCATAAATTTTGTGTAGATGTCATACTTAAATATGTTTCGGTAGAAAACCAGATAGCACCAGGTCAGATTGGCATTTCACCGCTTACTAAAACTCATCGGAGAATTATGCAACATTCACCCGTTCGATCCATTATAATCTGGTCTTAGTAAGATCACCTGGCTTCGGGTCTAATAGAAGTAACTTATCCATCACTATATTTTCTTATGAAAAACTTGACACTTTTTATAATTATAGTCCAGTCGCTTTCGCTAGGGCTTTTAACCTTGCTACTCCTATTAACTTGCTGACCCATTATGCAAAAGGTACGCCGTCATTTTTTGTTTTAAATTTCGACTGCTTATAGAGTTACTAATTCAAGATCTATTTCACCGGCATTTATTAAAGTATAATATTTTTTAGATATTATTTAAATTTTAATAATTACTCTTATGTTTCTTTAAACCATTGCTTTTCAAACTTTTCCTTTACAGTACTTTTTCACTATCGCTAAATTTATAATACTTAGCCTTAGAGGATGGTTCCCCTATATTCCGACAAGTTAACTCTCATCGTACTTATTATATTATTTTTTTATAAATCTACAGGACTTATTGTTTTTAACCTTCTTTGAACAAATTTTTTTTATTTGAAATAAAATTATTTGTAAATTAAGTTCTTGATTTCATATTACTTATTTAAGTTTATTGGTATAAATTTAATTAAGAATATTATAAAAAAGAGTTAATTTATTCAATTTATAAAAGATAATCTTAGGCTAATCCGATTTCACTCACCATTACTTTCGGAGTCTCGGTTGATTTCCTTTCCTTTCCTTACTAAAATGTTTTACTTCAGGAAGTATTAATTAAAAGGTTTCCCTTAGGATCGCTTTCACGATAAATAATTTAATATTATGAAAGCATTTGGTTGACACCTCCTTTTTTATAAATTTGCTTGTGCTATCCTTAATAACCCCTTTGAATTACTTTTTTATTTTTTTTTGATGTTATACTATATTGTCATCGATACTTTTATATTAATTATTTAAAAACAAAAGTTTTTATATTTATATTTTTATTTTATAATTATAATTTTTAATATTTTGTGTGATTTTGTTTTTATTTTTAGAGATTCTCACTTTATTTTTGCTATAGGTTTAATAGTTTTAAGAAAGTAATGATTCGGGAGTAGGTAAGGTAAAGTGAAGGGAGTGTATAGGGTGTAAAAGAAAGTAATGATTTGGGAGTAGGTAAGGGAAAGTGGTGGGAGATATATAGGGTGTAAAAGAAAGTAATGATTTGGGATAGGGAGGTTTTAAAGTGTTTAGGGATATATTTAAGTATTACACAAAAAGGTTAAAACTTGAGGTAAAACAAAATAAAAACAACAAAAAATGTAAATTAGGCTTTACTACATTAAAAGAGTGTCCTATCTTCCTTTGCATCTTCTCCTAACTTCTTTAGTTAATAAAGGATTTTTAACATTTGTTAAAAGTGGTTGTAATTAAATGGTATAATATCTGTTAAGCCAAACAGGAGTTACCAGTTCAAATCTGGTTAATCACGTGTAAAGAAAGAATGTAAAAGTTTTAAATTTTTTAAAATTAAATTTTTAAGTTTTAAATACAAGGGTCTATTATCCAATTCATGGTTAAGATTGATAATTTCCGTAGGTATAAAAACATTGTTTATTAACAATTTCCCACTATTTTTACTTACAGAAATGTCAACATGTTTTATAGTTATATTTAAATCTTTGAAAGATTTAAAAAACCTTAAAACCCCTTTATGAATAAAAACACCTCCATTAAAAATTCTTTTTACATCCTCAAAAGATATGGAATTTCTAGTAACCCCAGCAAAAACAGATTGTTCGATTTTATTATTAAAATCATCTAAGAACCAATAACCATATTGTTTAATACCAAAAAAGTAAGCTTCTTGTATAACTTTATTGTTAAGCTCATCTTTAAGCTGCCCTAATTCTTTACCGACTAAATTTTGGGGTAATGGTTTATTGGTGAATATCGAGTCGGTGTCGGAATATAAAATGTCAATACCCTCATTTAAGCACTGCATTTTTAATTTAACCATGTGAATTCTAGCATAAGCTGTAACAGCAGATGCAATTGCAACGTTAGATTTCACATCAGATTCAGGATTAATAAAATCAGTTTCAAAGAAAATATTCAATTTTTGAACAATCTTTGCATTAACATTGTTTTTAATTAATAAAACTGAAGCAGACTCATTTATTTCAATTATACTCTTCACTAAATACTTAGCTAAGTAGCTACCTAATTCACTATTAGGGATTAGTTTAGTTTGAATGGTGTCTTTTCGTCTACCGAAAACACCATATAATTGATTTAAATGCATTTTAGCTATGAATCTTTCAGGGCCGGAAGAGAATTTTTTAATATTGTAAAAGTGTTGAATGTAGTCATTAAACAAATTAGCTTTGCTAAACTCATAACCTTTAATTAGCGTTACTTTATAACCATGTTTTACAACTTCTTTTAACTCTTCACTAAAATAAACCCCAATCCAATTCCCAGTTGGGAATATGGTACCACCATCCTTTTTATAAGGTAATAATGGAATTTTTAAATGATTTGGACAAGAAACTTCTGCTAAGCAAAAGCCGAAAAAATTTTCTAATTTTACATCCCTCATGTCTTTATGATATTTAATCATTTCTAAAGGCATTTCGTTTAACATGGCAAAAGGATATAAAGAATTAACATCGTAATAGTGTAAGTAGCTACCATAGCATTTATAAGCATCTGTAGCACCTCCAAAATATCCTCTTCTACAAAAATTATCTTCGGAGTCTTTTAAAACAGGGATCTCTTTTTTTAAAAAATTCTGTCTAAAAATTTTCAAAGATAAAGTAGAAGTTGATAAAATTGTTGAAATATCCACAGAATAATCACCGAAATAGATGTGTTGAGCTTTATCTAAAGCTTTAAAAAGTGAAATTGAATCTTGTAAGCTATATTGGATGAACATGTCTAATAACTTTGAATCATTAAAAAGATTAAAATTGTGAAATAAAGAATTGTAATCTGAAAACTTTCCATCTACTTTAAATACTTTACAAAGTTCTTTTAAGGATACAGGAAAAATTCTGTAAGAATCCTTCCAAACCATTGTTTGTTTAGGGTTAATTTGTAAACTTACTTGAATAAATTTATTTTTATCATCGATAATAGTGGAGATGGAATCTGGGTGATTAAAATAATTATTACACAAAGCTTTATATAAGAAAAAGCCATCGAAAGAACCTAAATTGTGAACAAATACTGTGTCAAAAAGGTGAATATTTTCTTTAATAAAATTAAAATAGTCGCACCACAGTTTATTTATAGCCATATTAGAATCACTTTTAAATAAATTGTAATCTAATAAGAATATTTTAGATTTTAAACCTGAATTGTAGTAAGCTGTGGAAATTGAAACTGTAACTTGTTTATTTTGATAGTCCATGGTTTCAATATCCATGGTTGCAAAACCTTTTAAAATTGAATCGAAATTAGACGGTTTAATAGGTTTAATAAAATTATTGAAAAATCTTATAAAAAGAGATTTATTTGCTACAAGATGCGAGTTAGACTTTAAACTTTTTGAATGAAAGCCTCTTGTTTGTCTTAAGGCAAAAGAATTAAGAGTTTTAGAATTAAGAGTTTTAGAATTAAGAGTTTTGGAATATGGTAAATTTACTTTACCTTTAACTGCGGATTTAGTTAGTTTAATGTGCTTATTTCTATAGCTGTCCATATTCCAAACGAAAACTTTGAATAAAGGCACACTTCTTGATAAGTAAACACCTTCCCTTTTTCCATAATGACTGTTAATCACATCCTTAACTTCATCATAATAATCTTCGAAAGATGTGTTGTTGGTAATTAAAACATTGTGGTGGAAGTTATATTCACTGTTGTTAACTATTGCTGTAATGATTATAATTTTGTAAAAGCCGAAATCTCTAAATTTATCATTATTCATTAAAGAAGTGTAAAGACCTTTTAGAGCTTCTTTGTGTTCTAATAAATGTTCATTGGTTAAATAAAATTTGTAAAATCTTCCATTAGTATTATACTCAACTTCCGAGATCTTTACACTATCAGTGTAATCTATCTTATTGATTAAGGAATTTGTTTTACCGTTTAAATAAGAAAATATTCTATTTAAGAATTTAAGTGTTTTTAAGATTATGTTATTCATTTTTTTATTTTATTTTCTAGAAACGGGTAATAAATGAAAAGAAATTTGGTCTTATTAGATGTATATAAAGGGGGTTAAATTTAATTATATAATTTTTAATTTAATTATATTCTTTGTGGTCGTTCGTACCTTCCATTTTAGAGGGATGATTGGACCTTATCTCTTAGAAATAGGGAGTTTCAGGCAGGAAATTAATGTTAAAATTAAAAATTAATGTAATTTAATAGCATCTCTTAGATAAGAACAAACTAATAAAGTTAAAACAAAACTTTGAATGAAAGAAACAGCTAATTCTAATCCTACTAATCCAATGAAAATTCCAAAAGGTATTAAAGTTAAAACAGCCACAACTAAATTACCTGAAAATAATTTATATAAGAAAGTAGATAAAATTTTCAGTAAAGTATGTCCCGCTACAATATTAGCAAAAAGTCTTATTCCTAAACTACCAGCTCTTGCTCCATAAGAAACTAATTCAATTAAAACTAATAAAGGAACTAATGCTAAAGGAGTACCAGAAGGTATAAAGAAAGAAAAGAATTTAATTTTATGTATAGATAAAGCTAATAAAGTAACACCTATAAAGATAGTAACACTTAAACCTAAACATACTATAGCACTAGAAGTTATAGCAAAAGAATAAGGTACATTAGAAATTAAATTACCTATTAATACAAAGAAGAATAAGGAATAAATAAAAGGTAAAAAGATTTCATTTGTTACTCCTATTTGCTCTCTAACCATACTACTTAAACTAGCAAAAGAACTTTCTAAGCTAATTGACCATTTATTTGGTATAATTTTTGTTTCATTATTACCCATAAAATGTAACCCTACTACTAAGAATAAAAGTAATAAAGAATAAAGTCCTAAATTAGTTAAACTTGTATTTAAATAACCAAAAATTGGAGCATTTAGTCCAATTAAACTAGTAACTTCAAACTGTTCTAAAGGTGAATTTATTATAAAATTTAAATTTTGCATTTTTTGTTTCATTGTTTCATTAAAAAAGCTAAAAGATAAGATACTCTTTTAGAGTACATAAATAATAAAAAGTTTAAATTTTTAAATTTTATTATTATGCTCGTTCATTAGTAGAGAAGAATAAGAGAATTAAGTTTTTAAGTATTCTTTTTTTTTGTTTTTATTTATTTTTTTAATTATAAAGGTAGAGGTAAAAAAAAGTAATTCAATACTTTTTATTTTTTATTCTTGTTAAAGCAATATTAACACAATTATAACTATTAAATACATTGTGATATGAACATAACTTAATTTCTATTCTGTTATTAATTCTTCTCTGCTAGACATCTCTTTAAGGAAATTTAAATACTTAATAACAAAATCAGGTAACACTTTAGATATACTTATTTAATTTTTTTTGTACAAAATTTATGTAGTAAATATAAAGTTATTAACTCTTCCAAAAGAACGAAAACGCTAAAAGTTAAACAAAATACTTTTAAAGAATAAATTTTAAAAATAAAAACATTGGATGTATTTATATTAAAACCTAAAAATTTGACTATAAATAAACTGATGTACAAAAAATAATTTAATTCTTAGTTTTAACCAAGATGGTATTTTATTATTTAATTTCTAGAATAAAAAGAAAGAACTTTGAGTTATTAAATCAATATTAGAGTTATAAGATTCACTATAGTTTCCTATAGGTAAATTATAAGTAAGAATATCTTTATATTCTGCACCTGCATAATAAATATTGTATTTTATAAGTGTAGCTCCAATTAGTATAAATAAACATAAGCTTAGAGTTCTTATATTTTTATTTAAAGTTTTTACTCCAGGAACGAGTAAATTTTCTTGGGAAGGTTTATTATGAAGATTTTTAATATAACTTTTAAACTTGAAAGAAAAAGTTAACATAACGAATAAAAATTTATAAGATAGCGTCTGACAAATAAGAAGATTAAATTCTTATTCTTTTTTATAGTATAAATTTATTTTTTTTACTTTAAGAGGCCTTAAAGGTAAAAATTTTACTAATATTGTTCAGGCGCGAGTCTTACAGGACTATTTTGTAAGGTTAAATTTTTTGTAGAGAATAAATTTATTTTTTTATAGCAATATTTTAAGATGAAAAACGATGTTATATTTTTCTACTTTTTGTAAAAGAAATAATTACAAAAGAGACAGAATAAAAAATATTTTTAAAGGGTAAAATCAGAGACTTGAACTCTGAACATCGTCGCCACAAGACGTCATTTTGCCAATTAAACTAATTTTACCTCTTTTAAATAATAATAAAATTAATAGTTTGTAGACTTTTTACTAAATAAAATTTATTACTTTCTTTTGAATTTTGTTTGTACATTAAAGAAATAAATAGTTTTATATTTATTCCTTGCTTTACTCCTTAGGCTGCCTTTTTATAAGCCGAGGCTTATCACCAGCCGGTCCGGAGGCGGTTAGCACCGGAGGAGGAGAGGAGCATAGCAGGAGAAGGGCATAGCAGCATAGCAGAGGAGAGGCGGTTAGGAGGAGAGGAGCATAGCAGAGGAGAGGGGCATAGCAGAGGATTGGCTCGGAGGCATAGCAGCAGCAACCCTAAGCCTTAACCTTTTTTCTGCCTTCGACACTTTGTCCTGAAAGGTCGTAATTTTGGTAGAGAGAGGGTGGCCAGACCGATTTATCATTTAAGATTAAAATTTAAATTTAAAAAATAGAAAATTAGTAAATTTCCTGAGATCTTATCTCTTTAATAATCTCAATCTTGAGACTCTTTTAATATTCTTTTAATATTCTTATTTTCCTATTTTCTTTTTATGTTTTTAATTATTAAGAAAGATACTAATTCTATTGTATTTAGAAAGTATATTCTTAGGACTTTAGTCCAAATTGAAAGCACCTGGACTTGAACCAGGACTTTCTCCTTAAAAGGGAGACACTCAAACCGCTCGAGTTCTGCTTCCTAAAATTATTTAAACTTTGTGATATTTTTTTACCTGGTAGATTTTTTGTACTTAAATAAGATTTTTATATAAAACTGAGTCGACCAGATTCGAACTGATATAAGCCATTACCAAAAAATGGTGTTTTTCCAATTAAACTACAACTCATTAAAAATTAATATATTAATTATAAAGACTTTTTAAAAACCAGGCCTTCGATTCCTTATAAGTATAAGAAAAAATTTTAATTTTGTTATTTTTGTTATATTTTTATATTTTTTTTTATTTTTATGTACAGAATAAGTTAATAAATGTATTCTTTAAAGAATATTTTTAGTATTTTATTTTTAAAGCTACTCTCTTTTAATATAAAAAGTAAATTTTACATCTAAAAATATTTATATATTTCAGTCTTCCTAATAAAACAAGCCGGATAAGCCAGTGCTCTGCTGCTATACCTCGGTCCGAGCCGAGGGTTAGCAGCAGCCGGTCCGAGGCTTAGCATCGGAGGAGAGGAGCATAGCAGGAGAGGAGCATAGCAGGAGAGGTGCTGCCTGCCGTAGGAAGGCTGTGGGTATAAGAGAGAAATCTTGTAAATAAACCTAGTACTACAAAAGGTTGTTTTACCTCAGTGACTACTCTTGCCTCTAACTCCTGACATAGAGGATATGTAAATCCTTGGCTGCCTGCCCTAGGCTCGGTGTATCCCGCATCCTACTTTAACCTTGGCTGTAGAACATAAAATTATAACGTGCTTTTAAATAGGGATTTTACATAATCTAATGGTTATTTTATAACTATCTTTTTCCCAGTAACTATTTCAGTAATTAATAATTTAAGAATTATAAAGGTGATAAAAAGTTTATATAAAATAAGTGAAATAGTTAATAGTTTTAATAGATAGAATTATGTTTTAGCTATTGGAAGATTAATTCTACTCATTGAAAGTGAGATGTATCCAAAGAATTTTAAATTTTTAATCTAAATATTATTTTCTAATTTTTTTAATACTTTTAGGCTAAACTGGAGTAATACACCCTGCTTTTATATTAGTAACTATTCTAATAATTAAATTTTCATCTTTTAAAGTAATCTATTAAATATTAAAAAGATTTTAATCAAACTGTTAAATCTTAAACAGTAGAAGGAGAATAAATTTAAATAAAAAATAAAAAGAAATAAGGGGAGGGGGTTAAAATATAATCCTTCAAATATCTTATTTATTAGATCTTGAAATAATAATAGTAGCTAACATAGCTAATAATAATATAACACTTAAGATAATTAAGAAAATAGCACCATATGTGTATAGACTATATCCTAATGTTTCTATTTGTGTAAAATCTGTAATATTAATATCTGAAAGAGATAAATTATAGTAAGCATTAACGATTATACTAATTAAATCTTTTGAAATAAAATTAGAATTTAATATTAAACTATTTAAATTAATTAATGATTCTGAGATTAAAGATAATGCAGGTACATTATTTAAATTAAATGGAATAATAGTAAATATTACATATGTGAATAAAGAACCTATTGCTAAAGCTAAAGGTAAATTTTTAGTATATTGATTTCCTGTTTCTAATATATCTGTAAGTTTAATATTAATCATCATAATTACAAATAAGAATAATACAGCGATAGCACCTACATATATTACAATATAAGAAATACCTACAAAATTTACACCAATGAATATTAAGTATCCAGCAGCTTGAACAAAAGTGGCAATTACAAAAATAATTGAAATTACTGGATTTTTAGAAGTAATAGCAAAAACACTAGAAAATAAAGTACCTAAAGCTAAAATATTTACAAAAAAAGTTGTCATTTTTAATAATTTAATTTTTTTCTTGATTTAAAACTGAATTTTTTCTAATTATCAATTTAAATTTAAGAACTAATTTAGCCTACATAATTTTTCCTTATTACGCTTTTATTTCTTATAAATTTTAATGTATTAATATTTAATAATTCTTTTATCTGTATATACTTTCTATACCTTACTCTTTTAAAGAAGTAGAACCATGAGATTTATTCCTCTGCTTTTCCAAATGCGTAGTTGCTGCCGGGCCGTAGGAGCATAGCAGCGTAGCATCAGCATAGCAGCCGGTCCGGAGGCGGTTAGCACCAGCCGGTCCGGAGGCGGTTAGCACCGGAGGAGGAGAGGAGCATAGCAGGAGAAGAGCATAGCAGCATAGCAGAGGAGAGGAGATGAGAGGAGAGGACCAAGCTAAGGCAAGCAGGGATTTCTGGATTCGAAGACCTGGGCATGGTATACAGAATTATAAAATAAATTTTCTTTAGAAACCAAGTCTAGCTTGAAAAAATGTTAAACTTTAAGTCTACAAAAGGCAACAAAAGGTGGAGGGAAAGAAATATATCCATAAAAAAATAAAGTAAAGTAAAGATAACATTAAACAGTAGTTTTCCTTTTTAATTAGTATAAAATTTTTATGTACATAAATTATTGTATACTAAATAAACAGATTAATGTATAAAAAGTCAGAACGAAGATAAAAAGATAAACCATTATTAATCTAAAATAAAATTCTATGAAAAATCCTTTATTTTTAATAAAACTCATTTTGTGAATTTCATCTATTCAATTTAAAATAAATTCAGGTAAATAAATAGGTTTACTTATTTTTTTTTTGAAAACATTATAAACAAATATATTGTACAAATGTAATAAAGAATCATAAATAAACTAGAAATCAAACCAAAAATAAAAAATATTTTTACATAAATAATATAATTTAAAAAATAAGAACTTAAAATATTATTTTCATTAGATTCTAAATTTTTATATAAATAGTTTAAAAAGTATAAACTTATCCCTATTACTATAATTTCTTTTATTCAAAAAGGTTTTTTATTTTTTAAAAAAGCAATTATTCCAAAACCACTATTTAAATTATCTTCATTATTTGTATTTGAAGTGACATTCTCAGATACAATAGAGTTATCTATTGTTAAAGAAAATTTGTCTTGGAAAAGTATATTTTTTATTGCATATAAAATACCTACGATCCACAGAAGGAAAGGAGTACCTAAATTCATAAAAAGTTTTACTTCTTTACTTTTCATCTGTGTAAATGGATGAAGATCTATCGGTGAGAAGTTTGTAGGTGTGTGTTTAAAAGCTATATTTGAATATAAATTTACTATACTTTTATAAATAAAGATAGCAGGAATAAAAGAAGCTAAACTAGTTAACTCTGTAGGATAATTTAGATATAAGTCATAAAGAGGAGATATAATCTCTAAACCTGTATTAATTAATTCATTTAAATTTTTATCCAAAAATTTACCTAAAGGTTTAAAAGCTTCTAGTGAATAAAAATTTTGAGCAAAATTAGGAATTATTTTTAAGTTGTTTGTCATTTTGTCGCTTGTTTTTTTTAATATTAGAAGAGATTTTTTAACTAAAGACTATCTCTTAAAACTTTCACATTATAAAAAAATATTAATAAACATTTTTTTTCTCCAAACGTATTATTAAATACCAAAAGATATTAAGCCAAACACAATTCTACCACTTAACAGAATTATACTCCCTAAACTAATTAAAAATAGCGCTATTTCAATTACCAAATAAAATAATCTAGTTTTTTTATAAACATTTAAAATTTTAACAATAATATTATATTTAGAAGCTTTTTCTAATAATACTTTATTTTCCATTAAATATAAAAAACCTAAATATAATACAATAGTAATAAAACACCACATAGCAACAAAAGATAAAATTAAAATACTTAAAGCAAATAAAATAACAGGAGAACTAGACTCATCTATATTCAGATAAACCCCATAATGCGCCAATAACTCTTTTAAATAATTCAGCTCTTTCATTTTTGTTTTTTTAATTGGTATAAATAAGAAGAGATTTTTTAGTTCCATAAAGACTATCTCTTAATTCTTTAGAGGTTTAAAAAAAGTATTTAAATTTTATATTTTATTTTAACTTTTTTATCTTTAGAAATAATTTTGTTATACTTTTTTAAGTTAAAAGTTTAGTCAAAACACTTCACTGCAGATTCAGCAACATAGCAGCCGGTCCGGAGGCGGTTAGCACCAGCCGGTCCGAGGCTTAGCATCGGAGGAGAGGAGCATAGCAGGAGATGAGCATAGCAGGAGAGGATAGTATAGGGGGTTTAATTTCTTTTTTTAAGAAAATATTTAAAGTTTAAATTTTATATGTATACATATACATCTTGCTCACGTACGGGACCTACAATCTTTAATTCTCCTACTTTACATCCGTACGGTTCCGTACCTTACCTACTCTCCTCAGTCTTCCCCTAAAAGGGGTAGTGTGTCAGAGGATGGCTCATCCGGCAGCGAAGGTTCCGTAGACAGGAAAGGTTTCATTATTATAGAATATAAAGCTATTTTTTTAAGATGAATATGCTACTTAAAATTTAATTAGAAATAGATTATTTTTAGAAATTTAATATTTTTTAAATTTAAATTATGAAGCACTATCTACCCATAATAAGAAATCTTGTGTTGATACAGCTTCAATAGCTATAGGCATAAACCCATGCCAAACTCCACAGATTTCTGAACATTGTCCATAGAATGTTCCTGTTCTTTCTACTAAGAAAGAAACTTGATTTAATCTACCAGGAACAGCATCTAATTTTAAACCTAGAGAAGGAACAGCATAAGAATGAATTACATCTGCCCCTGTAACAATTAATCTAATATGGCAATCAACTGGTACTATTAATTTATTATCTACATCTAATAATCTAAATTGACCTAATTCTAAATCAGATTCAGGTAACATATAACTATCAAAATCTATAGCATCTCCACTATCTGTTACAAAATCAGATAATTCATAAGACCAATACCATTGATGACCTACAGCTTTAATTGTTAATGTAGGAGAAATTACTTCATCCATTAAATAAAGTAATCTGAAAGAAGGGAAAGCAATAGCAATTAAAATTAAAGCAGGTGTAATAGTCCAAACTAATTCAACTACAGTACCATGTGTTAAATATTTATGAGCTATTGGATTTTTTTTAGTATTATAATAATAAATTATTGAAAATAAAGCCCAGAAAACTGAGAAACATATTACAATTAAATAGAATCCAATTGTATTATGTAATGTAACAATACCTGTAAATCCTGGAGCAGCACTATCTTGAAAACCTAATTGCCAAGGTTGAGGCGCATCATTAAAGATTGTATTAAAAAGAGAAAGAAATTGTAACATTTGTTATTTTTTATGATAGTCGATCTTAATTTAATTTTTCCTCTTCTTTGGTCAAATGTATATTTTGCAGGACCTTAAACTTTACCTTTAAAGTAGGACAGATTCTATCCTAATCATCTTGTGTTCGACCTTTCCCAAACCTTCCTTACCTTAGGAAAGGAGGGCTCAGAAAGAGTTGGTGAAATTAAGGAGTTAAAATAAACATCCCTTTGACCATCTCCCCATCCTTAAAGTTAAGAGATAGGTGGAGTGATAGAGCTGAATATTAGATATTCTTTTATTTGTACATATTTTCTTATACTTATTTAAAATATTAACTACATTACATTAACTTAAAAAATAAAGAGAAGGAATGTGTAATAAATATAATTCTTTTGAGAATAAAAAGTTCAGTTTCTAAAAATAAATAATAATTAAAAAATAACTAATATCTTAAGATTAATCTAAGTTTTTAAATTCTTATATTACTAAAAATAAAATTATCTTCTAAAAAATAGATAAGAAAAATTATTTATTTGTAATATAATCTAAGGAATAAAGGATTTGAACCTTTAATAGATAAACAATATTTCCTAGAATAAGATACTTACCGGAAGGTACCATAAGGATATAAAATCCTCAGCTTTATAACATTCAGGCAAGGTGATGTTAGGAAGGAGGAACCTCATAATAAGCTTAAATTTTTCTCGGATATTTTTTAGTTTTAAAATAATTTAATTTTTTACTCTAATTAAAAAAAAAAAAGAGAAATTTAATACAATTTTATTTTTTTAGAAATATTGTTTCTTTTTTTACCAATTTACCACCCTCCTCCTTATCCTTTGGAAAGAAAGGGTACGTAGCCTACCTAAATGAGCTGACTCCTCCGAGGCAGAGCAGCCGTAGGCTAGACACAGAAGGAGGAGAGGAATTAATTCCTTTATGTAAGATTAGGCTTTTTTGTCTTCGAGATATCCGGAAAGATTTCAGTCCTAAATTTCTATTAATAATTTATAGATAATTTTTTATATATAAAAAAATAAATAAACGTACGAGTGCGTAGCCGCAGCTGCCTGCCGTAGGAGCCGTAGGGTGGTGTATCCCGCAGATAATAAGAGGAGCCGGAGGCTCGTAAGAATAAAAAAAATAAATGGACCTGTCATATTCACCTAGAAAATAAAATTTCTCGCTATACTATTACGCTGCATCCTCTGCTATGCTCCTGCGAGATACACCGAGCCAAACCTAAGGCAGCACCTTCGGTGCTAAGCCTCGGCTCGGTTGCTGTGATCCCAAGAGTAGTGGGGGGGGGTTAAATTTTTTTATTTTCCAAAATTTTCTAATATTATATACAGGAATTTTAGGACAAAAAATTATTTATTGTTTTCGGCTTCATCTGTCAAGATAGCTCCTTCTGATAAGGTTAAATCGAATAGACTATTTTCTATAATTCCTATTACTGGGATAATTACTAAAAACCAAGAGAAATAGAATGCAGTTGCTATTTGTCCTATTTCAACATAAGGAGAATTAGGATGTTGAGAACCAATCCACATTAAGATGAAAAAGTCTACAACAAAGAACCAGAAAGCTAATTTCATTGCAGGTCTAAATTGGTTTCCTCTTATTCTAGAAACATCAACTAAAGGTAAAATTAAGAATATAACTAAAGAACCAAACATAGCAACTACCCCTAAAAGTTTATTAGGTATTGATCTTAAAATAGCATAGAATGGTAATAGATACCACTCAGGCACAATAGAAGCAGGAGTAACCATTGGATCAGCAGGAATATAATTATCACTATGACCTAATAAATTAGGATAATAGAACACAATAATAGATAATACTAAAAAGAATGCAAAGAAAGTTACTAAATCTTTAAAGATAAAATAAGGATGCATTGCATATCTATCTCCATTTGATGTTACTCCATTAGGATTATTTGATCCTTCTGTATGAAGGGCAATCATATGGGCTATAGCTAAAGCAGCTAATAAAAAGGGTAATAAATAATGTAAAGAAAAGAATCTATTTAATGTAGCATTACTTACACTGAAACCACCCCAAATTAATTCTACTATATCTTGACCAAATACAGGTATAGCAGATAAAAGATTTGTAATAACTGTAGCACCCCATAATGACATTTGTCCATAAGGTAACACATAACCTAAGAAAGCAATAGCAATCATTAAGATTAAAATAATAACTCCTATTGACCATACTAATACTCTTGGTGATTTGTATGAACCGTAATATAATCCTCTAGCTACATGAGAATAAACAAAGATAAAGAAAAAAGAAGCTACATTAGCATGTGTATATCTAACTATCCATCCATTATTTACATCTCTCATAATATGTTCTACGGAATTAAAAGCTAAATCAACATTAGGTTGATAATGCATAGCTAAAAATGCTCCTGTTACTATTTGTATCCCTAAACAAAGTGCTAATAAAGAACCAAAGTTCCATAAATATGAAATATTAGCAGGTTGAGGAGAATCTACTATGTAAGAATTTACAAATCTAAGCAATACGTGAGTTTTTAATATTCTCATTGTTTTTTCTTTTTTAATTATTTTTTTATTTTTTTAATTATTTAATTTTTCAAGTTAAATAATTATTTGTTATTTATTTGTTTAGAATAAATAATGCCTCCCTAGCCGAGCCGTACTAGAGAAAACTAGGAGACCACAGTAGACCGTAGAATTTTGTTAGCAGCTTACAAGCTTCTCTTTAAAGCAGGAAGGAAGGAAATAATTAATATTTTGATATAAAATCAAAATTAAATTAAAGTGTAATTTCTATCTTAAAACTTTACTTAAGAATTTAAATTATTATAACAATAATTTTATTTATTATAACAATAATTTTATTTAGCTAACTATAATTTCTTAAGTTAACTTTACTTTTTATTTAATAATTTAAATAAAAAATAGACACTAGAACAATATTTGTTTTTTATTTAAGCCCAAGAAGATTTGAACTTCTACAGATTCCTCATCAAGAAATTATTCTACCGTTAAATTATAGGCTTTAAATAGGATCTTAGAATTTAATTTATTAAAAAGCAAATAAATGAATTATTTCTTTTATTTGTATAACTAAACTTCTTTTAAAATAAATTTTATTCTTTAACTTTGACTTTCTCCTTTTATTTAACTAAAAAAATAAAAAACAAATAAACCCTTATAATTATTCCAAAATTTCGATATCTCTAAAGAACAAAAGTTTAAAAGGATCCATCCTGCGGCTATGCTCCTGGGGAACGAGAAGCAGCCTGCCGAGCCAAACCATCCTACGGCAGGATGTATAAAAAGGGTGGTGTATCCCGCAGCATAGCAGCATAGCAGCATAGCAGCATAGGAGCATAGCAGCATAGGAGCATAGCAGCATAGCAGAGGAGAGGATGCAGCCGGTCCGGAGGCGGGATACAGCGAAAACCCAACCTAATTTATTGACATCAGGCTTTTAAGATTTCTTCCTATAAGATCTCGCAGGTACCTAACTTTCCCAGCCGAACCAAGCGAGCCAAGGTAAAGGCATGCAGGTAAAGCAGGTAGAAGCAAAAGGCCTGAGCCTCAGGAGCATAGCCGCATAGCAACATAGCAGCATAGCAGCATAGCAGCCTAGCAGGGAGGGGGTTTAATAAACAAATTTTTATTTATCTCACTAGAAAAATTTTTTGTTTATTTGTTTTTTTTTTTTAAGTTTTGTTTTCACTAAAAATTAGGATAATATTAAATACTAACTATTAAAGCTATTTAAAATTTTGTCCTGAAGAGATTGTAATACTAAAGGCACCTCTTTTATTTTTTTTAGTTAATCTAGCAACATCAGAGAAGTTCACTTTACTTTTAGCTAATACTCCTCTTCTAATTGTTTTAACTGTCATTCTAGGTACTACTTTTTGAGTTAATAATCTACCAGCAATTCTAATATTCATTCCTGATAAGAAAGAAGGTAAAAGAGTTAAATTTTTATTTTCTAATTTATTAGGGTTTTTAATAATAGCTTTTCTAAATAGTTTTCTAATAATAATTCTAATTTTAATTTTATTAATCATAATTCCTAATAGATTAACTAAAATATTACTATCATTATAAGGATAATGTAATCTAATTAAATCTAATTCTACAGGTTTTTTAAAGAAACGACTTAAAATTAAACAAATTTTTTTAAATTTATTGGGATATAAATTAATTAAACTAATATTAGATAGTTTTCTAAATATTTTTCTTTGTGCTTTTTTAATTTTTTTATATTTGAATTTATTAGAGAATCTAAATTTATTTTGATTATTAACAAAATTTCTATTCGATTTAGCTCTTTTACTTTTTAAAAGTCTATTAAAGAATTTTTTTCTATTTCTAATTTTATATTTAAATAAATTAGGAATAAATAAATAATAAAACAATTGAATAATAATTTTATCTGGAGTAATAACAAAAACAGGTTTACTAATTAAACAATACATAGAATAAAAAGAAGTAGATAAAAATTTATAAACATTTTTAATTAATTTATTATTTTTACTTAAAAAATTAAAACCAATTATACTTGAATAAGAAAAAATAGAACCTTTATTTTTCATATTAAAAATAGTCATTGATTTAATATATTGATTAATTATAGGAGCTAATTTATTATTATAAACTACAGGGATATTTTTATTTTGAATTGGTATTATAAAATTATTTTTATTTGAAGAATTAGACAAATTATTTTGATTATTATTTAAATAAGAGAATGAAATATTATTAATATTTTGATTATTACTATTAGATCTTGAAAGTTCAGAGGCTAAATTAATATATTTTAGTAATCTAATTTTTTTTCTTTTTAAACTAATTTTAGAATTTAAAATTTTAATTGCAATTATACTACTTAAAATTATTTCTAATAAATTTAATCCTTTGATTTTTAGATTTTTAGTATTAGAGAGATCTGTTCTTGAGATTATTCCTAAGGATAAACCCTTTAGTATTAATTTTTTTATATAACTTTTGGATGCAAATTTAGAAATTTTTGTAGAGGAAGGATGTAATAAAGAATTAAGTAATTTAATTTTATCTACACCTTTTTTTCCATTTAATTGGAATACAAACTCTGAATTATCTCCGCCTACTTCGCTCGTACCTAAAGAAAGTATAGGATTAGGAGAAATTAACTTTTTCCACAGTCGAGTATTAATTAATTTTTGTAACAGATTCTCAGAATCATTAATTAAATCAGTTTTAGCATTAACTATACTATTCTTAATTATTATTTTTTGGGATAAAGCTAAAGAAGAAAAATTTTCTTTATAATTATTTTCAGATTTTAATCCTAAATTTAAAGGTTTGTTACTTTTTAAGTCAGAATTTAAATTAGAGAAATTAGAAATAATTTGAAGTTTCTGTATTTTTCTATTTTTTTTTAATAAATTAGTTTTTTTTGAAGAAGTTGCGAGGAAAGCAGAATCCGAAGGAAGGATTCGTAACGTTAGAAGGTCTAAGTTTAAACTTTTTTTATTTGATTTCTTCTGTCCTAGATTATTAATGCTGGCACCAGAATCCGTAATATTAAGATATTTATTTAAAACTTTTAATAAAGTAGATAGTTTTGTATTAAATGTATTTTCTTTTTCCATAGAGAAGTTTTTTTTATTTAAACTTTCGATATTTGTTGTTTGTTTCTGTTGGTTTTTTAAATGTAAAATTAAATCTTTATTATTATTATTATTTATATAATTATTTAAATGAAAATTATATATATTTAAGCCTTTTAAATAAAGTCCTAATACATTACTTAATTTTATAATTTTAGTATTAGTTTTTTTATTTAAATTACTATTTGGTATAGCATTTAAATTTTCCATATTATATTTATTTAACATTCTATCTTTTGTTGTTTTTTTTAAGATAGGATCTCCAAATAAAGGTAATATTTTTGTCAAATATAAATTTTTATTTTCTGAGTTATTCATTGTTGTTTGTTATTTTTGTACATATTTTATTTTTATTATATTTTAAGGTGTCAATGGGATTAAATGAAGTGAACAATTTTCTCAATTGTTACTATAGATTACTTTACTCCATTTAATATATTTTAAATTCCAGTTATATCTAATGGTATACATACGTTCCATTGTCTATTCGATATAGTGTTTAATAAGGGATACAAATTATTAAAATTTAAAATACAAATTAAAGCTAAAAATACTAATTCGTACCCGAAGGAGGACAGTATTACTAAAGATTTTTAATATTTAGTTTAGGTAAGTAAATTTTATTAATTAATAATTAATGATTATTTGTCATCAGTATCATTATTTGGATTAATATTACTTTTTAGCTTCTTTTAAATAAAAATTTTTTTAAATTTTGTAAAAAGAATAGAAATATAAAATGCCTTACTACTTTATCCCAAACCTTAGCCCTACCGGTCTTACTTACCCCTTGATTTGGCCGCACCTTTCCACATAAAAAAGGCAGACTGCTTCCGACCCTAGAGAAGGTAGCTAAAAAGGTAAGGTAGGGGGGTTAAATTAGGATCTTCATTTTAGCTCTTCCTTAGAAAATTTCCTTCCTATCTCCTTCAGTATGAGTCGAAGGCTAGTTGTAGGTTCTATGTCTAGCCTAAAAGGCTCTGGCAAAAGAAGTAAAGAGCTAGGCTGAAGTTAAGGATCTTTTTAGAAAGGAACTAAATCGAATGACACTAAAATACTTGGAATTAAAATAATAAAAGCAACACAAACAGGTAAAAGATTTAACCAACAAAGTTCTATTAATTGATCATATCTTAATCTAGGTAAAGTAGCTCGGAACCATACAAAGAAAAAACAGAAAATACATGTTTTTAAACCTAATATTATAGATTGAAGATTAATTATTGAATTATTTACAAATACTTCAGGTAAATTATATCCACCTAAAAATAAAATAGCAGTAATACAACTAAATAATACTATTGAGGAATATTCACCTAAAAAAAAATAAACAAAAGGAACACTTGAATGCTCTGTAAAGAAACCAGCTACTAATTCAGATTCGGCTTCTTGAAGATCAAAAGGAGTTCTAGAAGTTTCAGCTAAAATAGCTATAAAATAAAAAATAAATACTGGTAATAATGGAATAATAAACCAAACAGATTGTTGAATTTCTATTATAGTATTATAATTTAAAGATCCTGTTAATAAGATTATTATTAAGATTGCGGAACTTAAAATTAATTCATAAGAAATCATTGCGGCAGTAGATCGTAATGATCCTAAAAAAGCATATTTAGAATTAGCTGACCAACCTGCTAATAATACTCCATATACTCCTAAAGATGATAAAGCTAAAGTATATAAAATTCCTAATGAAAAATCAGATAAAGCTAAACCTTGACCAAAAGGGATTATACCCCAACCTAATAAACTAAAAATTAAAGTAGATATTGGTGCTAAAAAAAATAAAACTTTATTAGATTGAGAAGGTATTATTGTCTCCTTAAGTATTAATTTTAAAGCATCAGCAAAAGGTTGTAATAGACCATAATATCCTACAATATTTGGACCTACTCTTCTTTGGTGGGCGGCTAATTGTTTTCTTTCTATAATAGTCATAAAAGCAACACTTAATAACACAGGTAAAACTATACATAATACATCTATTAAATTAAGTAATATATTTATTATTGTTATTGTTAAATTATTATTCATTTTTATTTGTGTGTGTTTTTTAATCATACTTATTTTTATATAAATATTAATATTTTTATCCTATATAATTTACATAATTATTTTTTATTTTATTCTTGAGCCTTTTCCACGAACCTTTACCACCAAACCTTTACTCTTTTGTTACTTTTACCTTACATAAGGAAGGCAAGATAGGACGTAGAGAAGGGGAGGAGAGACTAGTCGCAGTTTTGTAGGCCCAATAAAAAATAATAGGAATATAATTAATATTTATATAATTAATATAAATATATTAAAAACTATAAAATATTTTTTTATTTTACAGCAAGGAATAAAAGATTCCTAGAATTTATATGTTAAGGCCTTAGGTTTTATATATAATCATGTATCTTAATTACTTAAATTTATTTGTCATTTTTATATACATCAAAGTAAAAGTATAATTTATAATTATCTAAGCTTTTCAATTATTTAGAAAAATAGAAGAAAAGTATCTTTAACCTTAGCCCTGCCTTCGGAACTGAAGGCCTCTTATCTGTTATAAAGGAAGAGAAGGTAGAGAAGGAAAGAGGAGAAAATTATGATTAGAAAAACTAGGCTGTTATATTAAAGAAAATAAGAATTAAAATTGTGTACTTATATTATTCCTTTTTTTAGTTTTTTACTTACTAGAATTTTACATATAGAAAAATAAAGTAAGAAATGAAATAATATTTAGTTTTAATTTTTATTTTTTTAATAAAGAGTTAATTAAGAATAAAGTAAAATCAGTTCTTTTTTTAGAAATTTATATACATAAATAGGTATAAATATAAATAGTTTTAAAATATTTAAATTTTCTTTCTTTATTAATTAAATAATAGAAAGTACACTTTGACAAATATTTTGCCTTTTAAAAAGGCGCCCTTATCCTTTGAAAAGGAAGGAAAGGTATAGCTATAATTAAATTTGTCCTATTATTTCTTATATTATGCCTCAGAGATAAATATAATTATTAAAAGAATTATAATACAAATTATTTCTAAACTAATAAATTAAGGTATTAGAAGATAAGATAAGAGTTAAAGAATTTTTATTTTATAAAGATATTTTTTAACTAATAAATTAAAGTATTAGAAGATAAGATAAGAGTTAAAGAATTTTTATTTTATAAAGATATTTTTTATTATTGAGATTTTGAAAATCTTAACTTAGAGACCTTTTTAATTAATGCAATTTCCAAAGAAATAATTTGTATTTTATTATTTTATTACTAAACTTCTTTTAAAATAAAATTTTAATAAAAGGTATTATCCTTTTTATTTTAGTTATTTATTTATATTTATTATTAGATATTCTATTCTATTCTATTCTATTCTATACTATTCTATTCTATACTCTTATATATTATATATTTATATACTGTTATTTCTGTTATATATTTATATACTGTTATTTCTGTTATTTCTGTTATTATAGGTGTCCTTCACCTGCCTCCGTAAATATCTTTATCCTTTGGAAAGGGACATAAAGAATGAGGTTAAGTAAAGATAACAGTTTAAAACTAATAATCCTAAATCTTCTAATTTCTCTAGTCTGTATAATTATGAAATAAAATATCAAGAGTGAGGTGACTTGAACACCTACCAGTGATTTTGGAGATCGCCATACTAACCATTTATACTACACTCTTTTTATTTGTATCCTTTTTTTATAATAGTAAAACATTAGAATTCTAAATATTTAATTTTTACTTTCCATATTGTATATCATGTTAATACTAGGTCCTTATCCTTATTTTAAACTTTAGATTTTTAAAGTAAAGATCTATCCTAAATTCTATAATGATCTAATGACCGTAATACTTAAAGGATTTGTATTTAAAAATAAATTTTTATATCTAAAAGAAATTTTTAAGTATAAACAACAATAAAAAAAGAATTATTTACTTTTCTTTGTTATTATTTTATTACTATATAGATTATTCCTTTTAATAGAATAATAGTTTTTACTTTTCCTTATCAAAGGAAAAGGACTTTACCCTCTCTGTCATCGGTTTTATTTTCTGTCCTTCGAAACCTTCTCTGTAAAAAGGGAGTTTTAGTAAATAAAAATTAAAATTTTAGGGATAGGAATGTAAATAAAGATTTATTCATATATTCTCTTCTGGATTCGAACCAAAATTAACATTTTAGAAGAATGCAGTTCTACCATTGAACTAAGAGAACTTAAACTAATAAAGAAAAAATTTTTTTATTGTTTGTACTAAAAATTTTAAAGTGTTTTATTACATAGAACAGAATTAGTTTTATTTTTGGGTTAGATATTACCTTCTTTTAGGTATTAACTATAACCATATGTTTGTAAGGGCGGATTCTAGGCCTGTGGTCTTTCCACCTCCCTGCTATGCTGCTATGCTGCTATGCTGCTATGCTGCTATGCTGCTATGCTGCGGGATACACCGAGCCTAGGGCAGGCAGCTCCTCTCCTCTGCTATGCTCCTCTCCTGCTATGCTCCTCCGGTGCTAAGCCCCGGCTGATGCTACCTTCTTTAAGGACGGATAGGAAAGTTAGATATGGAATGATAGCTTACGTTTGGATATATTTATTAATTCTAAATTTAAAATAAAAATATTTTTTTTTAGAGTTAAGAAGGAATTGAACCCTAAAAGAAAGACTTTGCAGGTCTACTACAGAACCATCTGTAAACTTAACCCTTTACTTTTTAGTTATATATTATTATTTTTTTTATTAATGGAAAAATAAATTATATTAATTTGTTATTTTTTATTTTCTTTTAAAAAATTTAATCTAAAATGGTATTTAATCTAAAATGATCTTTATTTCTCCTCTCCTCTGCTATGCTGCTATGCTCCTCTCCTGCTATGCTCCTCTCCTGCTATGCTCCTCTCCTCCTCTCCGCCTCCGGACCGGCTGGTGCTAACCGCCTCCGGACCGGCTGGTGCTAACCGCCTCCGGACCGGCTGGAAGGATAAAAAGGCAGCAACATCCCGACTCTAACAGAGCTAGCACCCTGCCCTTGGAATAAAAAAGGGAAAGGAGGACAAAAGAGATTATTTTTTTAAAAGAATAGAGTTAAGATATCTTACACTGGGATTTAAATAAAAAATTTAAATTGAGTAAGGTTCTAGGTTAATTAGGGTGTATCTTTAAGAACAAAATTAATTTTGTGGTTAAATTTGATTAGAATATTTTAAACTCTTTTTTTTAATAATTCTTTTAATTTCTTCTTTAATTTTATTTTTACTTCTTTGAATAAAAAATAAAAAATAAAAATATTTTAACACTTAAGTATTGTTTATATATATTAAGAAAAAAGTTATTTAAAACTATAACTCCTGCATCTTTACCTATGATTTTTAGATAAAATTCAGTAAATTATAACTAATTTTTTCCGTAAGAAAAAAATTTTTCTTTTTTTTTTAAGCCTACGGGAAAAATAGTTCTTTTTAAAACTAAATTAGTCCTATAGATAATTTCTAACTCTCATTTTTATTTCTGGGCTGCCTGCGGGTCTAGCCCCCCTCCACCTCTCCATCCTTCCGGGATACACCGACCCAAACCATCCGGGATACACCGAGCCAAACCTTCCTACGGCAGGAAGTATAAAAGGGCAGGCTCCTAAGGCACAAAATTTTTTTTCCGATTGAATAATACATTTTTATTATTTGTTGATTTAGAACTTTCTACTTTTTTAAAATATAAAATATTTAAGGTATAAAATAGCCCTGATGTATAATCTAAATATCTATAATGTCCCTAATACTACAGCTAAAGAAAGAACTATTAAAAAGTAGCATAATAGAATATTTTAACTCGCCCCCAGCTCCTGCCTTATTTCGCCTTTCCTCCTTTTAAGTAAGCGTTCTGAAGGTAGGTACTGAAGGTTCATAAAGTCGTAAAAATCATTTAAAGAGGTATGGTAAAGGGTTGGACAAAGTTTCCTAGCTTCATTTAATCTTAAAGAATAAATTGATATTAAAATTTAATATTCTTTGGTCTACGAAATTATTTTTAATATAAAAGAGGATAAGAAATGATTTTTTTAAGTATTTTAATATTAATAGTGGCTAAGGCCCTAATTTCAAACAACAATTTATCACCAGTATTATTTCCTAGAATTACAGCTATAATATTTATTTATGCCGGAGTATTATCTTTAAATACTTTTTATATTCAGTCAATTGGATCAGGTATAGGAATATATAGCGGTTTATTCCACATCACCTCTTTTTCTCAATTCATAGAGTTCTTTATCTATATAATAGGATCTTTAATTTTAATAGCTTGGCCTATTTTATCAGAAAAAACAATAGGTTCTACATTATCTTCTACTCCTTCAATAGAAAACCTTACAAGTAATAAACTTTTATTATTAGATTTTTATAAAAGTAATTATTTCGCAGAATATTCTTTAATAATCATTTTTAGTAGTTTAGGAGCTTCTTTATTAATTTCTTCCTCTGATTTAATCTCTATTTATTTAAGTATAGAATTACAATCTTTTGGATTATATATTTTAGCTACTTTATTTAGAGATTCAGAATCAGCAACATCTGCAGGATTAAAATATTTTTTATTAGGTGGTTTATCTTCTTGTATCATTTTATTAGGATGTGGATTAATTTATTCTTATACAGGGTTAACAAATTTAGATTCCATATATAGTTTAATTTCAGTCTCAGAATTTAATAATATTATACAAGGTTTAAGTTTAGGTTTAACCTTAATATTTATAGGATTTTTATTTAAAATAGCTGCTGCACCTTTACATAATTGGTCCCCAGATGTTTATGATGATAGTCCCACAATAGTAACTACTTGGTTAACTATTATGCCAAAAATATCCATATTATTTTTATTATTAGAAATCTATACTCAAATAGGAAGCAATGTTTATAATACAATAAATATAACAAGTTTAAATTTAGAAGGAGAATATTTAAATACTATGATTCCTTTATTTAAAGATTTAAATACTACATTAATAATAAAAAATTTATTATTAATAAGTTCATTATTATCTCTATTAATAGGAACAATAGTAGGATTAGCTCAAACAAAAATAAAAAGATTATTAGCATATAGTACCATTTCTCATATAGGATTTATTTTATTAGCTTTAGCTATAAATACCGAACAATCTATAGATTCTTTAATATTCTATATAATTCAATATACAATTACAAATTTAAATATTTTTTTAATAATTTTAGGTTTAAGTTATATAATAAAAAATTCTAAACTTCATTATAATAATTCTTTCCCTGTAATACAATCTGTAAAAGATATTAAATTTATTTCAGAATTTAAAGGTCAATTTTTCTTAAATCCTTTACTTAGTTTAAGTTTATCTATTTGTTTATTTTCTATGGCTGGAATGCCTCCTTTAATTGGTTTCTTTTCAAAACAATTTGTTTTATATTCAGCAATGCAAAGTGGATATTATTTTATCGCTATTGTAGCTATATTAGTTAGTGTAGTTAGTGCTTCTTATTATTTAAAAATTATTAGAGTTCTTCATACCTCAGTAGAAAACCAAGAATTAGAATTAAATACAAACTCTCAAAGTTCTGTCTATTTACCTAATGATGTTAATATTTCAAATATTTCTAATTCTAATAATTTCTCAGTTAAAAATGTTAATTTATTAACTAATTTCCATAGTTTCCTAATATCTAGTTTAACTTTATCTATTTTATTATTTATTTTAAAACCTTCTATAATCTTAAATATTACTCAAGTATTATCTTTATCTTTATTTAATTTTTAAAATATGAATAATTTATTAATGTTATTTATTTTTGTTCCTATTTTAGCTTTTGCTTTACTTGGTTTAAATGTTTTATTAGCAACTCATAAACCTGATGAATCTAAAGTTTCTGCTTATGAATGTGGATTCTCTGTAATCTACGGTCAAACTAGATCTACTTTCCAAATTCATTTTTATACTGTAGCTATTTTATTCTTAATTTTTGATCTTGAAATTTTATTATTATTCCCTTTAGCAGTAACTCTGTATCAAGTAAGTACTTTTGGATTTTCAATTGGTATTGTTTTCTTTATTGTATTAACAATAGGATTTGTATTAGAAATAGGTTCTGGAGCTATATCTTTAACTAATTTCGATCAACCAAACCAAAAATAATAATTAAATTTAATAATAAATATAAATTTAACCCCCCCCCCCCCCTATCTCTGGTCCTCCGAGACATCCGACCCAAACCATCCTACGGCAGGATGTATAAAAGGCACCGACCCAAACCTAAGAGCAGGCAGGCAACACCCTGCCCGGTTGGTGTACCCCGCTCTTACAACTTCTGACCTTCACGTCTCGGCCTTACCCTTATCCTTACCTTCGGATCCTTAGTTAAAAAAATTTTTTAAACTAAAAAAAAAATAATCATTTAAAAGTAGAAAATAAAAACAATTCTCATTAAAAAAGAAGTTATAATTTATTTAGTTTCATTTTTATTTTCTTTTCTTTTTTCATTTTATTCTAAAAAGCCTCGGTTGCTTAGTGGTCAAAGCGCTATTCTGAAGATATAGATATGGGAGTTCAATTCTCTCCCGGGGCAAACACAAGTTACAAAAAAATACAAAAATTTATATACATTATAAAAAAATACCAGGAAAAAAATAAAATAGCCGAAATAGTTTAATTGGTAAAACGAATTCCTTGTAAGATTTAAATATTGGTTCAATTCCAGTTTTCGGCAAAAAAAAAAGTTTTTAAGATAAAATAGTAAACAAATTCATATATATAAATTTGTCTGACGATTCTACAAACTAAAATAAAAAAGGTAGGTCATCCTCTACGTAGGCCAAGGCAGGGCAAGAATAACTTTTTTTTATTGAGTTGTTACTTTATTTTTGTTTTATAAATTTTTGTTATATATGTAATTGTATTATATTTAGTCTAAAATCAGACTTTATTAGAAAAAGTTTCTAAGTCTCTAGAATTAAAGTAAGCAAAATTGTTTTAAATTAACCTTCCTTGCTATGCTACTTTCCTCTCCAAACCTTTCCTCTCCTCTCCTCCTTTGCTAACCGCCTCCGGTGCTAAGCGCCTCCGGACCGGCTGGAGGCGGGATACACCGAGCCAAACATACGGCAGGCTGCGGCTACGTTCTTGTATTAATAGGAGTCTCTTTCTTAAATTCTTTTCCTTCATTGTGGATTAGTTTCATTTTAAAGTATATTTAAAAATAAATCTAAGCTAAAACAAAAAAAATACGAAACAAAAATTTTTTATGATTTAATTTATAAATTTTAATTATATTTGTATTATATTTAAAAGAGAAGAGCCTTAGTTTATCTTAAAAAAAATATTTCTATATAGAAATATTAAGGGCAGGTGATCCGATTGGTAATGGTGGTTCTCTGTAAAAGAATTGGTTAAATGTCCGTAAAAGGTTCGATTCCTTTACTGCTCAAATAAAAACAAAATTAAGGCTCAGTTCTCCTGCTCTAAAGGAAAAGGAGTAGAAGAAAATTTTATTTCACTTCTTTTATTTTTAGCCCTTTAAGATTCTAGGACAAAATTTTAAAAAATAAAATTATTTTCTTAAAGACTTTAGCATAATGGTTAATGCAGTTCGCTCATAATGGATATTATAAGGGTTCGAATCCCTTAGGTCTTAAAATATACACTTAACTATAATAAGAAGAAATTTAACGTACTCTAGAAATTACACTATTAATTCATATAATATTTTAGTTTTTGTAGTCTCCTACTTAATATCCGAAAATCCTAAAAAAAGAATTAAGTATATTTTGAATTAAGTATATTTTTTTAATACTTTTTTAAAAGAATGAAAAAAAAAAATTTATTACTAAAAATAAATTAATTCTTTATAATAGATAGCTTACTAAAGTGACTTTAAATTTTACTCTTTTTATCCAACCTTAGCAGGGCAGGTTGGTCGGATGGACCGAATCTACACACAATTCCTAAATGGAAGGGGAGGCTACGGTAGCAAGTAAAGGTTTAGGTTAGGAAAGTAGAAGGTGTACTGAACTCTAGGGACTGTAAGTATACGTAAGAGTCTGTAGCATCTGGTAAAAAAAGGTAAAATTTTATTTACATAATATAAAAATTTAAATTAAACAAATAAGGGCATTTGGTCGAGTCTGGTTTATGGCCCTCGTCTTGAAAACGAGTACTTCTTTGAAGTCGTGAGTTCAAATCTCACAGTGCCCGTTAAAATATTATAGATATAAATTAAAAATATTTATTTAAAAAATATAATTATAAAATAATATTAAAAAAATAAACAAAATAATTCTATATATAAAATAATTAATATAAAAGAGATATTAAATATTGCATTAAGCAAATAAAATACAACAATTACAAAATTGTTTAAATATTAGGACGAATTTAATTTTGGTTCCGATTGAACGTTTTTCAGTAGTTTTAAGACATGCAAATCATTGTTCTAAAAATTATCTCAAAATTTAATGTGCATAACGTCAAATTCTGATAAAACTAGGAATAAGGTGTAAAGGTGAGTAATGATAAATTAGATACCTTATAGACTCTCTAAATGGGGGATAAATATTACTCTATTATAATTCTCCATCTGAAGTTTTAACTAAAGATGTGATTTAATAATTGCTTTATTAATTTGAAAAATAATGAGGTTCTTTCTAGTTTAACACAAAAATAAACTTTTATAATTACAAAATTATATTAAAGAAAGTGAAAATATTGATAAAATAGCTATTTTATTAAAGAAAGGAATTTTTCTGCTATAAGATTCGATTTATTTTGTTTAGGTAGTTGGTAGGGTAAAGGCCTACCAAGCCCACGATCAATAGCCAAGTTTGACAGAACAAATGGCCACATTGGGAATGAAAAGCCCCAAGTAGTTTTAACTACCAGCAGTCGAGAATATTAGTCAATGCTCGAAAGAGTGAACTAGCTAACTGAAATCACATGACTCATTCTTATAGGTGGTGAATGTGATAAGGTGTAGGGAAAAAAATGATATTACCTCACTAAAAGTGTTGTCCAAATCTGGTGCCAGAAGACTCGGTAAGACCAGAAACGCAAACGTTAGTCATCTTAATCAGGCGTAAAGGGTATGTAGGCAGCTTTGAAAATTTTAATTTTAAAAAAAATTTTTTTTCTTTTCTAGAAAAAAGAGTAGCTCTATTTTGTTCAATAAATTAAATAGTAAAAATAAAATCAATTAAAGCTAGAATCTAATAGAGGAAAAACCAAATAATACTTAGAGTAGGGATGATATCCATAGATACTAAGGGGAATACTAAGGGCGAAAGCTTTTTTTCTACTAAAGATTGACGCTGAGAAACGAAGGTGAGAATAGGAAATAGGATTAGATACCCAGATACCTCTCACTGTCAACGATGAATGGTGGTTGTTAGTTTTAATAAAAACTGATGGCGATGTTAACACGATAACCATTCCGCCTTGCGAGTACGGTTGCAAAACTGAAACCAAAAAAATTAGTCGGTCTCGAAGCAAACGAAGTGAAGCATGTTATTTAATACGACAATACGCGTATAACCTTACCAGACCTTGCATATCTAGCTCTTTTTATTTTTTTCATTTAATTTGAGTGAGTATATTTTAAATCTTTTTTTAAAATAATACGCAGATACAGGTGTTGCATGGCTGTCGTCAGTCCGTGTTGTGAAGAGTGAGGTTAACTCCACTAACGGACGCAATCCCTGTTGTTAATTTATACTTAACAATTTATGATTCTGATAGAGTTTCATTTGGGGCTAAGACAAGCCGTTATGGCCCTAATGGTCTGGGCTATAGACGTGCCACATAAACTTTTACAAAGTGATGCAAAACTATACCTATTTAAAATTATTTACTTAAAATTTTTAAGTTTATTAATTTATTATTTATTTTTAAATAAAAAAGGTAATAAGGAATAGCTAATCATTAAAAAAAGTTCATTTTTAAAATGATTGAACGGATTGTCGCCTGAAATTCGGCGACATGAAGAAGGAATTTCGAGTAATCGTTGATCACGACGCAACGGTGAAGATAGCATTCGTGATGAACTAACTGTCTGTCGCTGGGAAGAAGCTTAACTTGGGGGAAACTGCCACGAAAATAAAACTTTAATATAAGTTTGCCTTTCTTTAATTTTGTTATTTTAGAAATTTAAATTATTAATTTAATTTTTTCCTAGTCCCTTATCCAAAAGATGAGGAGCCGTAGGTAGGTAGTTTTTATTTATATATTTTTATTTAAGTATAAAAAATAATAATTTTTGCATTTAAAAAACACTTATATTAAGATATTTAGTATCTGTTAACCCATTTAAGTAACATCTCAAAAGTCATAGCAAGGTAGCTGTACTGGAAAGTGCTGCTGGAAAATAAAAAATATTGAATTTAACCCCCCCCCTCTGCCTTTTTATACGCCTGCCGTAGGATGGTTTGGGTCGGAGCCTTTTATACATCCTGCCGTAGGATGGTTTGGGTCGGAGCCTGCCTTAGGATGTAACAAATTGTAAAGGTAAGGGCAGGCGAAGAAGGTGATAAAAGATGTTTGAGTCATTTAAAGTGATTATTTTATATATTAATAATTTCACTTAGATTTATACTAAGAATTTCACTAATAATTTGACTAAGAATATTTTAGTCTTTTTAAAAATATTTATAACAATAAAAATAAAAGTCTTTAACCTTAAATTTATTAAACAGTTATTAATAAAAATATATAAAGAATATTGTATTTTAAATTTTTTATTTTTATCCTTCGGTTAGGTTATCCTACTGTTCCATATGGATAGTTATAGGGAGGGTAGGGTAAAGCGAGGTATTTTTTATTTTCAAAGTGTGTGCTATATTAAAAAGGGGTTAGCTGAGTGGTTTAGCAGTAAATTTACACTTTACAGACAGGGTTTCGATTACTCTACTCCTTATATTATCTGGATTCTTTTAATTTAGAATCTTCTCCTTCCTGAAGTACGGGTCCTTCGGGTCCTAGGCTCTAGGGGGAGGTTAGTACACGAGCCTCCAGGATTGGAGGGATGGTTTATTCTCTTGATCCTTATTCTGACCTTTTGGTTTTGAAAGGGTAGGTAAGTAAAAGAAAAGAATTGAATTATTATATTTTATTACATTAAATAAAAAATTTCTCAATAATAATTTAAAAACGAATATGCCGAAATTGGTAGCCGGGTGTGTCTTAGGAACACATGATTTTTGATCGTAAGAGTTCAAGTCTCTTTATTCGTAAAAATTAATAATATTCTTTTTATAGAATTTTTATTTTATTTTTTCCTTATACACTCGTACTTTACCGTAAAGATACCGGCCCTACCTTAATTACATTTATAAGGCCCTAGGATCCAACTCTAGGAATTGGTAAGCTTAGATAGAGGAGCCTAATAATTTTTTGTTCCATAAGTTATAAAAAGAAATTTTATCTTTTAGTCTGGCAAGTAGGAGCCTATCTATCTCTTGCGTGCCTTTACATGTCACTCCTTTTAAACATCCTGCCGTAGGATGGTTTGGCTCGGAGGCGTAGAGGAGTCGATGGCTGGACAAAGAGTAGCTGTTTCTACAAATCTTGCTAATAATGTAAAAGTAAGGGCTGGAAGGAAAGAAAAATAAGAGAGAGAATATAAATGAAATATTAATATTAAAAAATAACTCTTAACTCCTTTTTTTAAGTAACGGCCTACGGAAAAATTAACTTAATAGATAGAGTTAATTATATTGGATTGAAAAATTTTTATTTAAAACCATTTTTATTTTTATCACTACCGCCTGCCCTTTTATTTGAAACCTACGGAAATAAGTATAAAAATAATAAGTAATTATAAATAAGATATTTTTTTTATATATTAAGTAATTAGACTATATGATTATTAATAACATCTTTAGCTGAATTTGGTAAAGCGTTTGCCTTCGAAGCAATTGTTTATTGGTTCGAGTCCAATAAGATGTCCTTAAATAGTATTATTTTTTAATTTAAGAAAAGAGAATACCAGGCTAGCCCACAGCTCCCGTATCTCCAAGCCTTTCACCAAAGGTAGAACCATCCTTACTTTAAAAATGCCTTCGCTTTCATCAGAGTTCGCCCTACGATGCAAGGTAAGGGCAGGGAAGGTAGGAAGTTCGAAGTAGGGGGATACACCGAGCCTAGGGCAGGCAGGATGTAGGTCTAGATAGAAATGAATTTAAACTTTTTATTCTCTAACATAAAATATGATCTTTCTCTATTCTTGTAGATATTAATTGTAATAAATTAAAAATACTTAAATGAAAGTATGGGCCTTATTTAGATTAAAAGTATAAAAGTTGTTATTTTTATTTCTTACCTTTTGCCCTTATGCCTCTGACATTACAATAGTAGGCTCAAATAAACGGAGGCTCCGCAGGATAGAAAGAAGTGAAGACAACCTTACCAGTAGGTAGGTAGATATTAAGTCTAAAGATTTGTCTATAAAACTTCAGCTATATAAATAATTTATTTTTTATTTATTTAAAATATTTCTTTAAAATATTTCTTTAAAATATCAAATTTTGTTAATAATTTGTTAATACAATACATAATATTATTTTGTTTGTATTAATTTGTAATACTATTTTTGTTTATATTAATTTGTAATACTATTTTATTTGTAATAATTTGTAATAAAGGGGGTTATCAATTGTTAATTATTATTAAGATTCAGAATTATGAGTATAATAATAAGAAAGCAATCATAAGTGAGAATAATCCTGTAGCTTCTGCTAAAGCGAATCCAAGGATTGCGTAAGAGAATAATTGTCCTCTTATTTGAGGGTTTCTTGCAGTAGATGCGATTAAAGAAGAGAAGATTAAACCGATTCCGGCTCCGGCTCCAATTAATCCTGAGCAAGCTAATCCTGCTCCTATGTATTTTGCTGCTGCTAACATAATTTAAAAAATTTTTATAAGATAGCGTCTGACAAATAAGAAGATTAAATTCTTATTCTCTTTTATAATAAAAATTTGTATTTTTTGTGACTTTATTTTTTAAACCCCTTTTTTAGTTTCTCTATAAAGATTAAAAAGATATTTTCTTTAAACACTATGTGTTAACTAATAGAGCTAAAATTTAAAATGTTTGAATTCCTCCATAGGACAGGAGCCTATGGAGCCTGCCTTAGGTTTGGGTCGGAGCCGTACCTCTGTATATAAAAGAGAAAGGTCCAATGTAGTGTAGGTTTAGCCCTGGATATATGGAACAAAAAATTATAAGAAGAAAGGTAATCTTTGTAATATAAAGTCTACTCCACAATTTTAAAAGCCAAATACATAAGAATAATATAAAGAGAAATTAATATATTTCTTTAATCGTATATTTATTATCAATTAATATATTTCTTTTCTAAACGATCAAAGATCTTTAAAAAAAAAGTTTTATATTTTTAATATAGTAAAAGAAGGAAAATTTTTTAAATCTTAACTAAGGAATAAATATAATAAAATTTTTATAAATGGCCAACGGAAAAATTAAATAAAGTTAGGGCCCTTAGCTTAATAGGTAGAGTACCTAATTGTCAATTAGGGTGGTCCCAGTTCGAATCTGGAAGGGCTCGTATACGTACGGAGTGTCAGATAACTTTAAAAGAAATAAAAAAATAAACACAACAAATAAATTGAAGAAAAATTAATTGCTGAGTTATCAAAACCTAGAAATTTTATAGGAGATAATTCTTAAATTTATAAATATTTAGAAGAAATCTTTCATTTAACCGGAAAGCCGGGTTTAGATATATTAAATGTAATACTAAAATTAGAAAAAATGCAAATCTATTTAAAAATAATAATAATGTATTATATTCTAATTTTATTTGTAAATGAAAGTTTTTTTAGAAAACTTCTTAAAAAAAAATATTTCCACTAAAACTAGTAAATTATTTTATAAAATATATAATATTATTCAAAAAATTAAATAAATTAAATATACTAGCTTTATTAATATTATTGCTAATATCTAATTGGTATACTTATTATTTTTTTTTTAATTTTTTCGTTTTAAATATAGATGAGATTGTAAGGTTATATTTTAAAAGTTAGATCCTTAAAAGGGAAATAAACTAAAATAAAAATTTGTAGTCTTAAATCCTTTTAATATATAGTTTTTCTTCTTTTTTTTTTTATTTTTGTTATATATCTTATTCTCTGTGAGGATATTTACTTTCTAAAAAAAAATAATTAAATTAGTTTTTTAACCTAGTTTTATTTTGGCAAATTTTAATTTAACAAAATAGGTAAAATTTAAATTAGGTTTTTAAAGCCTTAAACCAAATACAGATTTATTTTTTCTTTTATCTGGCAAGCAGGAACATAGCAGCCTGCCTGCCCTTAGGTTTGGCTCGGAGGCAAAGCAGCAGAGGTGGGGGGGGGGTTTAATTTATTGAACAAAATTTTAATAATTTCTAACTTACTAGACTAGTAATGGATTAAAAAGAGTTAATTAGCTTTACCTTTACCTTTGTCTTTTAAATTATTATTATTCAGTTCTGTGTCACTTTCATTTAAAGTTTCACTATTAAGTTCTGTGTCGCTTTCCTCTAAAATAGTAGGTAACTTCTCTAAATCTTCAAATAGGTTTTTACGGTTGTACCCTTCAAAGCCTAAACTTCCTTTACCTAAAGAGGCTGGACCTGCTTTACTAGAAGAAGCTGAATAATCGAAATTTGCAAATGGGTCTTTTACTTCTGGTACAAAGAAAAAAGAGTTATCCTCTTCAAATAAATTCTCTTCTTGAATCCTTTTTATAGCTTCTCTTACTTCTGAAGAAGTAGAAGATAAAGTTCTACAACTGAGACTATCTTCTCCAAATTCTTCTTCTTTCCCATCCTTCAAGAACGTAGCAAGAGTCTTAGAATTTAATTCATTTAAATCTTCTTCGGATCTTGGTAAACCTCGCCGTAGGAGAGAAGAGAAAGGATGTTCTAAATTAGAAGATTTAATAGAATTAGTAGGTTCCTCTATATTCCCTGCATTACTAGAAGAATTGGTAGATAAATTATTATTTTCCACTTCTGAAGAGTTTTGAGGGTTTTCATTAGTTTGTGTATTATTTTTTCTTTTCTTTGTTAAATAATTAAAAATTATTTTTAAGCTAGACATAAATTTAGGCTTTAAAAAAGAGTTATAATTATCTGGTAGAGTAGGAGAACAACTAAATTCAAAAATATCCCAAAGTAAAAAGCTTGAACCTACAGGAGAGAAACAAAAGAATAATAATTTAATTATAAATTTTATTAAAAAAATACCAAATTTGAAGTTTTTAATCGAAGGTTTTCTATTTTCAAATATTGAAGAGCAATATAAAAAAATAGCTTTTACTCTATATTTAAAGAATAGTTTACTATTACTTAATAAAGACAACACCGTTTTAATAGTAACAAATATCAAACTTATTAAAACATTTATTTGTGCTTTTCCTACTAATTTTGTTATTTCAGAAGTAGAGACTTGGTTATAAGTTGAAAGTGGTTTAACTAGAAATTTAGTGTTTTTAGATAGTGTTTGAAAGACAATATTAAAAAATTTTAATGTTATTAAGATGATTTTGTTTATTCTTTTTTTTATTTTCATTGTTTATTATTAAAAAGAGCTAAAAGTTAATATACTCTTTTAAAGTATATAATTTTAATTTTTAAATATAAAGTGTTAAAATAAAGGTTTTCATTTACAATTTCTGGAACGTAGTACTCAGAAATAAAAATAAATAGCTATAAGAAATTTAAAATTTTTAATTATCACACCTTTTTTTACCCGTAGGCTTAAATAAATATGATGAGTACTTAGAAGTTATATCTGAATAGGTATAGAAAAAGGAAAAAGATTTCATTTGTTACTCTTAATTTTTTTTAGTGGCTTTTAAGTATAGTTATAAAACACAACCACTTTTTTAGGTTTTCCATATTTTGAAAATAAATATTTCGATATCTACAAATTTTTTTAATTCTGGATGCCACAATTAAAAAGCCTAATTTTTGGCCGGCCCAGCCTGACCAACCGAGCCTCAGCATAGAAGCCAACCCGGTCCGGAGGCGGTTAGCACCAGGCTTAGCATCGGAGGAGAGGGGGTTACCAGTTCAAATCTGGTTAATCACGTGTAAAGAAAGAATGTAAAAGTTTTAAATTTTTTAAAATTAAATTTTTAAGAATAGCATTTTTATAAAATGTTAAAAGAAGAATTGAATTAAAAATTTAAGCGATAGTAATTTTTAATTTGATTCTAAAACCCCAACTCTTACCACTTTTTATCTAAAACATTTTAGATAAAATAATTTAGTGTTAAAATTTTCTTTAGTTGAAATAAAAGAAAAACAAACAAAACAAACAAACAAACTAACAATGATAATCAACCCTTTAAGATTTTTAACTAGAATTTTGGCTAAAACCTTAATCAGAAGATTAGGTTTACCCGAAACATTATTTCTTTTGACTAGAACACTTGCTATAACTTCCTTTTCTTTAATAAGAACTACAGGTTTCATACCAGTAATTAGAGTGCTATGAGGATTAAGATCAGTTTTCACTGGGAGATTAAGTTTAGCTCAATTTAGAAATATGGGTCGACATAATTTAAATCCTTTTGTTCTTAACACTATAGTTGCTGCAATTGAACCTCTTTATTTAGTAAGTAGAAAATTAAACTTATTTAATTTTATTTATAGTTGGCTATTTCTTCCTGTTGTTGCATCATCCTGTTTAAAACCATTATTCTTCTACTTATTAAGATTTAGTTTAGGTACCATTCTAACAGCTGTGGGTATAATTTGGAATGAGAGTTTATCCTCAATGTTTTATATTAAAAACTTCGCAGATTATATTGTAAGCTTATTAGAAGATTATTCTACATTTAGAATACCTAGATTAGATGAAATTAACAGTGATAATATTAAAGAAGATCTCAATAGAGAATCTCACTATCTTTTTGCCATAGGTTTAATAATTTTAACTTTAGTTGGAGTAGTAGGTTTAATTTGTGTTGCAGACGCGTATTCACCAGAACTTATTAAAAACACTCCAATCTTAAATAATATACCTGATTTTGTTTACAACTGCTACCATTCAACAATTTCATGGTTACAATCTTTCTATCCAGGAAGTGGAAACATACCTCCACAAACGCCTGATTCTTCTCCATCGCCTATTATACCTGAAAGTATTAGTAGATCTTCTTCTGGTGGAAGTACAGAGGGGTCTATAACACCTAAAGCTAGAATTTTTAATAGAATTTTAACTCCACCAACTTCTAGACCTACAACTCCGAACCCAAACGAACCTTTAATTAATCTTTTCGATTAAAAGGTACAAAACCTATCCTATTTTGTTGTTGTTTTTATTTTTTTGTTTTCCTTAAGTTGTTAGAGAGGGAAGTAAAAAGAGTGAGACACAACCACATACATTAGAACCTCCTATCTCTACTATTATTTTTAACATAATACTCCACCACATACATTAGCTTACTTTTCCCTCTTTTGGTTAAAAGCCTCACATTAGGGACCGAGTATATGATAGCCAACCTAGGTGCTGTCGCAGGCAAGTGAGAAGCTTGGAGGAGAGGAATAAAGGGAATTAATATAATAAACATAAATATTATCTGTTATTGTAGACATTTATATTAGAAGGATAAAGAATTATTTTTATTATAAAAGTAAGTAAAAGAATATCTATAGTTATTATAAAATTATAGTTAAATAAAGAATAAGATATAAATTTGTATTTTTTAATAAAAGGATTTAAAGAATAAGAAAAGAATTAAGACTTTCACTTATAAAAAGAAAGAAATAAAGAAAATAAAAAAAGTGAAATGGTAGATGACAAACTGGTTCGTCGCTCCCTTTGGGTGGGAGACATATAGCGTGTTCGAGTCGCGCCTACCATAAGAAAAGTTATAATATTTGGAGTATTTAGATATAAAAGGAAGGGGGAATCTGATAATGGTAATCAGTTGTATTTGCATTACAAATATGATAGTTCGAATCTATCTTTCTCCAATAACATAAATACATAAATAATTAAATAATTAAATAATTAATTTTTAATAAAAAATAAAAAATAAGATAAAACATAATTAATATAATAAACTTTTTTAGAAGAATATAAATTTTAATAAAGAATATAATAAATAGGATATAAAGTTAAGAATCAGAATATAAGAAAATAAAGAATGTGAAAGAAAAGTGAAATGACTATTTTTCTTTATATTTATAATTCTATTTATAGTTAGAATTCTATTATAGAGTATACTGGTATTGGCTCTGTTATACAAAGGTATTTTAGGTTATATTTCTTATTTCTTATATTTGAGAATTAAATATAATCTAATAAACTTATATGTAAATACTATTGATTCTAGTTAAATAATATTCTGAAGCTCCGTACTCTAGTATCCTAATTTCTGTAACTCACAAGAAACTCCTTATGATTTATTATCTAAAGAATATATTTTGATATAATATATACTCCTGTTCACAGATTTTACTTTAAATTGTATAAAAAATACTTTTGAGTAGGTTTTAATAGAATAATTATTATTTAATTCCCAAATTTAAATAAAGAATAAGAAAATAATGATACAGTGAATAACTGAATTTCTAGTCTCTAGGACTCTGTCCAATTTTTATAAATTAAATCCTTTTTGCAGTTTTCTTTTTATATTTAAATATTTAAAGTACTTTTATATTAAAAATTTTAATTTATTTCATTGATAATAGAATAGTTTAGATAAATAGTAAGTCTCTCATTACTATTAAAATATATTCTTTTTATTTGAGGATGAATAAAAAAATTTTTTTTAATAATAAAATATTTAAATTCTCTCTTTTTAAATAAGTTTTGACGTTCGGACTAAATGGGTGTGATATATTTTAAATATAAAAACAAATAAGTAATGTTATTAAAAAAATAAAAAGAGAAATGATTAGTTGAAAACTAAGAAGTATAAAAGGTTCCAGATTTATACTTTGAATCATTTTTTTTATGTACATAAATAAGTCATTTGTTTACAAAAGAAGGTAAGTATTTATTTATTACAAACTCTTCCTTTTTAATAGAAAATTTTGTTAGCTTATATAAATCTATTTAAGTATATAAAAAATAAAGGAGAAAGTAGGAAGTATTAAAAATTTATACTATTTATGTACATAAAAATACTCGTACTTGTGTAATTACAGTTAAAAGATAAATATCTCAAATAACAATATTATAAATTAAGGTTATAATTATTAATGTAAATATAAAATTAAACTTTAACCTATTTAGGTTCTCTTTTAAGAAGCTAAGTATTTTGTTACTATATATCTCATTTTTGTTTTGTTTGTAAAATTCTAGAAACGGGTAATAAATGAAATTAAATTTGATATTTTGGTTGTAATTAAGGAAAGGGGGTTAAAGTTATAGATTTTAAATCTTTATAGATGGTTAAGATTATTAATCTTTAACAGGTTTTGATAGGATATACATGTGAGGATCTACGGGAAATGCCTCTATTGGAATGGTATGAGTTATTAAAAATATTGTCATCACCAATATTTGAACTAACCCTATAAAAATTACAACAGGCATCCAGATTAAGCTAAATTTTAGCAATAAATACTGGTATTTGATGTAGAATTGCAAGTATTTATTATTAAATTTAGATAGTAAATATTCCTTTTTACTATTAAAAATTAATAAAAAAATAAAAATAGAGAAGAAGATAAGCACACCTAAAATAGACATTAGTAATAATAGGTGTATAAGTAATTGTTGTCCTAAAAGATCATCTAAGTAACCTTCAAATGATGCAGGTTTAAACACTGTGAAAACTAGTTGGATGTATTTCTCCATAATCATTTCTAAGCTGAAACTATCAAAAATGGAGCTATCTATGAACTTTGAGACATTTTCGCTTGAAAGCTGTTTACTTATTTCTTCACTAGTTACAAATTTACCACTGTTTGTCTCGGTAGGCCATTTGTTATTAGCTTTAAAGTAAGATATAGCTCTCAACACGGTTGTTAACCCGTTTGGATTTTCAATAGCCATACTATAAATTGTAATCGGTATTGAAACTCCTAAACTACCTAATGCAACTAAAGCTTTTATTCTGGGATTTCCAGGTACAATTCTGTGAACAGCTGCAGCTGTCCCAACAGTCCCCCACACTTGAGGTAGAGGTGTTGGAAAAACTCTTACTGGATCTTGAGCAATAGGTTGTATATTATTGTTTTCACCATTTACAAATGCAAATTTGGGTCCCGCAGCTAAAAAATAATCTAGTATTATTCTTAAAAAATCTGTAAAGAAAAGTAAAACAGATAAAATAAGGATGAAGGTTACAACCTTATCTGTTAAAGTCTCACTTTTACAAAAATGATGTAGTTTAAGACCTAGCAATTTATTGGTAGCAGCGTAGTTAATTAAGAGTGCTAAAACTAAGATGATAGTAAATAGTAACATTATTCTCACTTTAAAGGGGCGTCTTATAGTCAGCTAATAATGGTAAAGAAAATTAGGTTCAAAAATTTTTAGGTTTTTGAAATTGAATATTACACATATTCAATTTGAGAATTTGTCAACTTTTTTTGTGACAAAACTTTTTTATTTTAAACTATGACATTTTTTTTAATCCGTCTTCATAAACCTGGAAGAGGCTCACGGTTTGTTATATAATCAAACCTTTTACCGTTGGAAAGAGAGCAAAGAAATCATAAAGGAGTTGAACCTTTATTGTAATTTTACCTTCATTAAAGTTACATCACCATCTTGATTTTATTAAATTTTTTTTTTATTAATATTGATGAGATTATAAGATTATACTTTTAATATTTAGTCCAAAAAATGAAAGATACAAAAATTTTAACCCCCTTTAAGTGACTAACGACAAAAAAATAAATAAAATACCCTTATTTTGTTATTTCACTATATTGTAAAAAGCATAAAAATAAATATTTAGTAATAATAAAATACTCAATTTTATCCTTATTTTTTTTTTAGAAAGATATAAAGAAAAAAATTTTTTTATGCTGTAATCTTAAAAAAACTACTATTTAATAAAAGGTTAATATCTAAAAGTCTTATAGGGGGTTAATTAGTTATTTTCTAAATAATCTAGTTTTTATTACTTAATTTAGTAATATACATTCTAATTACTTGTTGGAATGTGTATAATGGTAAAATATATTTAGAAAAGATATAAACTAATGCTAATAAAATAATAAATGAAAAGGATAATTGATTTAAAAAGAAAAATGGTATTAATTGTGGCATTATTTAATTATTTAAAAATTAATGTTCTAAAAAAAAGAACTGTCTCTGCTTTTTATAGCAAAATAATAAGTAGATATAATACTATATTATTTTATAAATGAGACATAAAGGGTAACTTATATTAAAAAAGTAAGCAAATAAAATTGTTTATTTTTATTTAATTTAAGTTAATTATGCCTTATGGCCTATGTAAATTAAATACTTGTGTATATTAAATTTAAAATTATTTTTTTTTATTTTTTGTACTTATTAAAAAAATAATAATAACAAATTTAATTATTAAATAAAATTATTAAATAAATATATATTTATTTATTACGAGTAATCAGATTCGAACTGATGATATCTACTTGGAAGGTAGAGGCTATACCAACTTAACTATACTCGCCGGTTTATTTTTTACTCACTCTTTTAATAACTAAATAGTACTTCAAGAAAGATTTTTATATTAAAAAAAAATATAATTTATTCATGTGTATTCTGTGATAAATGATTAAAAATTTTTTTATTTCTTTTACAAAGAATAATTTACCTTCGAAGTATAAAGGAATATTTAAAGGAAATATTTATTTTTCCTTACCATTCAAAACATTCCTATCCTTACTAAGAGAGGAATAAAGAATATAATAATCTTATTGCTTCAGCTTTTTATACAAACTTCTTAAATTTTGATAATTTAATATTTACTAACAAAATGGAGAAATTAGAAATTGATAAAATTATAATATTTCTGGTTAATAGAAAAGAAGTTGAAACAAAAAAATATGAAATAAATACAAGATTAGATATTATTGAAATTAATTATAAAAAGTTTTTAAATAAGGAAAGTTTTTATGTACAAAAAAAGGGGGTTAATAATACTTAGTTTTGTGTTTTATTATAAGATCTAATAAAATCGTTTATTTTAAGCAAATAATCAGAAATTAAATATTCCAAATTTATATTATTTTATATATATCAAAATAAATAAATTTACAAGAAATAACATAATTACGATTACAAAAATTAGAATTAAATTTATTCCAAAATAATATTGTTGGAATTTTCTTCTAAGTCTAATAAATTTAGCTAATTTGGGTAATCTATTTTCTAAATCTAATTTAACTATTAAAGCATCTCCATAGAAAACAGAAGCAAGATTTCAAACAGCTAAAAAAATAGAACTTAAAAAACATAAATGAGTCATAATATATAATTGATCAAAAGATAAATGAGATATAAATTCTTTATAAGCATCTAAAAAAGCAAAAATACCATCGGGTATAAAATTTATAGTATTTGAACCTATAAAATTATCAATTTTATCAGAAAGTTCACTAAAAATTCTAGATAAGTATGCAACTATATAGTTTATTGTTTTCATAGTTTTGGTTTTGTTTTTTATGTTAGAAGAGATATAAATATATTTGTTAAAGACATTCTTTCTTTATTTACCCTAAAGACTATCTCTTAATTCTAGGATATAAAAAAGAAACTTAAAAGAAAAGTTTCAGTTTAACCTTGGGTAAGGAGCCTGCGGCTAGTTAAAAGTCAGAGGTAGGGAGGGGGGGTTAAATTTATATTTGTATATATTGAGTTTTTAATCTTTCATTTCAGATTTTTTTTAAATTCAGGTTACTCAATTATTTTAGGCTATCTTTCCACCCGAGCCTTACCCGCTAAGCGAGCTAAGATCAGGTTGCGGGATACACCACCCTACGGCTCCTACGGCTCCTACGGCTCCTACGGCTCCTACGGCTCCTACGGCTCCTACGGCTCCTACGGCTCCTACGGCTCCTACGGCTCCTACCCAAACCATCCTACGGCAGGATGTATAAAAGCCTCCGACCCAAGCCTAAGGGCAGGCAGGCAGCCAAGGGCAGGCTGGGCAGGCAGAGAGGTAAGACAGGGGACCTTTTCTGATTTTAAATTTAAAACCCGAATTTTTCTGTTTCCTCCTTTAATACCTAGAAAACTTTTTTACTATAAGTTTTCTAATATTTTAGATATTATTACTTGTTGAAACATATTTCTTTATTTTTTTTTTTATTACTAATACCACTATCTTTAATTTTATTAGTTATATCCACAGACCTATCATTTAAAAATTCTTGGATATAAAGTTCTCTTAGAGCATCATAATTTAAATTAGATATTTGTTCTTCTCTAGTTAAGATATTTGTTTTTGTCTTTTCTAAGTCTAATACTTTGAGATTTAAAGATTTAATTTTGTTATTTAACTCTTCTATTCTTTTTTCTAATTTAATTAATTTTTTAGAATCTTTAAGATTTTTATTTAATTTTATTTTTTTATTTTTAAATTCTAATCTTTCCTGCTCTAAGTTAATAACATTTTGGTTTTTAGCTTTAATCTCTTTATTTATTATACTTAAGTTTTCTGTTATTTTAGATAGTAATAGTTTAATTTTATCTTTAATAATTTTTAAGATTAAATTTTTATCCATATGCAAAATTTTACTGTCACCTTTTAAAGAAATTTCCTTAATACTCTCATATTTTTTTGTTCCATATTTAAAACTGTTATAAAAATCTTTATCCTTAAAATCTAATGAGATTAAAAATTTAATTAAATTAAATTGTGTAGTAGAAACTATATGTCTTTTATTTAAAGTACCTCCACTTAAGGTAATATTTCAATTTTTAAATAATAATTGTACAGTAAACCAATTTAAATTCTCAAATATAAAGATATATTGATTTAGATTAATATTTTTTATTTTATCTAATTGGTTGTAATCATCTAATAATAATTCAATTATTTCTTTAAACATATTTTTATCTCTTAAAGTATTTAACAATGTTTGATTTAGATTATTTTTATCATTACTGTTTAAAAATTCTTTCATTAAATAAATATTAGGAATTAAGAAGATATTTAAATTATCTTGGGTTTTGTGTATATTTAAATGATTAATATCAAAGTCACCTATATATATAACATTCAATATTTTATCTTTGTCTAAAGTTAAATTTTTAATGTTGTCTGCTTTTAAATCTTCAGTATAAAAAATACTAGAAACTAAATGATTAGTCTCATTGTTAACGTGAAACTTATCAAAACTTCTAGCAAAGTTTGCAAATAAATAAAAGTTTTTGTTCATTTTGGGTTTTTGGTTTTGTTTTTTTTTTAAGAAGAGAAAGAAAAATTTTTAATTTAATGATATTATTTCTCTTAAGTAATATCACCTTTTTTATATATTTTTAGTACATTTATATAAATTTGTTAATTAAAAATAAAATATAAATCTTTATATTTTTTATAATTTTTATTTTTTATTATAAAAATTAGCCTTTTCAAATAAAAAAAGCTAATCTATTCTTTTATTTTGGCCAAAAATTTCAGGTACTTAGTTGTATCAGATTTGTCGTAGGTCGTAGAGTTAGGGGGTTTATAAAAAATAAAGTAAATCTCCATCAAATTACAAAAGAATCTAATGACAAATAACAAGTTATTAATAAAAAAATAACAGTTACTATATTAACGGGAATCATGAGAATTCATACTATTGTAATAAGTAAAATATTAATAAACATATAAAAATGGTTTAGTTTTTGTCGTAAAATTTTTACATAGTCGAGCGAATTTTGGAAATCTCGAGCTTAAATTAAATTTGTCTATTATTATAATATATTAATTATTAAACATATTTGAAAATTAGATAAACAATTTAAATAATTATTAAAGTCTTCTACTAACTTAAAAAGATTTAAATCATTTATATTTTTATTTTTAATCCTTGTGGGAGTAAACTGAATACTATAACTTGTATTTTTCTTGTACATATTTCTAAATTATTTTCTTTTCCTATTTAAGAAAATAATACAAAAAAGTTAAAATATAATAACACAAATAAAATAGAAAAAATAATAATTAAATTAAGTCCAAAATAATATTGTTGGAATTTTCTTCTAAGTTTAATTATTTTAGCTAAAGAAGGAAATCTGTTTTCTATATCCAACAGAATAATTAAAGAGTCTCCATAGAAAACAACTGCAAGATTAAAAACAGCAATAATAAGAGCAGTGAAAAATAAAACATGTATTAAAGAAAATAATTGTTCATTAGATAAATGAGAAATATTTTCTTTAAAATTATCTATAGATCCAAAAATACCATCTATTGTAAAATTTATAGTATTTGAATCTATAAAATTAGCAATTTTATCAGAAAGTTCACTAAAAATTCTAGATAAGTATGCAATTATATAATTTATTGTTTTCATAATTTGGTTTTTGTTTTTTTAATATTAGAAGATATATAAATATATTTGTTAAATATATTCTTTCTTTTTGTACCTTAAAGACTATCTCTTAATTCTAGGATATAAAAAAAGTATTTAAATTTTATATTTTATTTTAACTTTTTTTATTTATTTTTTTTTAGAAATAATTTAGTGATTATTTTTGAATATTTAAAGAAATAGAGAATAGAATTATTTTTTTAAGAGGAAAGCTTAGTTAACACCTTACCTTTTTTGCTGTGATATAGTCTAAGAAGGTGAAGGGGGTTTAATAAATATCTTTTTTAAAACTATAATTTTTATAAGTCCTGTCTAGTTAATTACTTTACCTTACCTACTTTTCTACCATTTTAATGGCTCGGATCCTTTAAGGTAGGGGTCAGTGGTTGGCTCCTCCAGCATCGGTGGGTACTAAGGCGACTAAGCCAAATAAAAAATATTAGCAAAAGAAAATTATTTTTTTTTTAATATAATTTACTATTTAATGTACTAGTTAATATATTTTATTTTAAAATATAAATTAAATATTAATAAATTTTAATATCTGGCCTACGGAAAGAATAATTTATTAATTTTTATTATTTAAAGAAGGAAAAGATAAAACTAATATAATAGAAGCCAGATAAATAATCACTAATCTAAATTCACTTAACATTGAAACATCAATTAAAATAGGAGCGAAAACTACAAATAATAAAGATAATAATCCTAATGTGATATAAAGAGCATAAGTTGTTACTATTCCAGTATCTAATTTAGCAATATTATTACCTGTATTAGTAAAGGCAGTAGATAAACCATAAGGTCCTAAGAATTCAATAGCTCCTCTATCTAATTCTTTAGATATTGTATAACCTAATAATAATCCTTTAGAAATAAAATAATGATTATAAATTACATCAAAATAATATTTTCCATTTAAGAAACCATAAATTTTTCTACTTATAGAATTATCAGTTAATTGATTAATAAATTCAGGATTATTATGATATAGATATATAGCTAAAACTGAACCAATTAAACTTAAAATAACTGGTAATAATTTAATAATAAGATTTAAAGAGAATTCTGCTTCAATAATAGAAATATTATTAGGATGAATAAATAAAGAATTTCCAAAGAAATCAGAACCTACCCCTACAAATAAATCAGAGAATACAAATCCAAATAAAATACTAAATAAAGCTAAAATAAATAATGGAATAATAATAGCTAAATTTGATTCATGAGAATGTAAATAATTAAATTTAGGTCCATTTGGTACAGTTAAGAATACTAAACTTATTAATCTAAAACTATAAAAGGCTGTTATACCTGCTGTTATTGTTCCTAATATATAAGCATAAAATCCACTAAAGGTATATTGACCAAAAGCTAATTCAAGTATTAAATCTTTACTATAGAATCCTGTAAGGAATGGAGTAGCTAATAAACTAAGAGATCCTACTAACATTACAGAATAAGTAAATGGTAAAAATTTAATTAAACCACCCATTTTTCTTATATCTTGTTGATCGGCAAAAGAATGAATTACAGCACCTGCACCTAAGAATAATAAGGCTTTAAAGAAAGCATGGTTTACAGTATGCATTAAAGCAACATTATATTGACTTAACCCTACTGCCATTACCATATATCCTAATTGACTTATAGTACTGAAAGCTATTATTCTTTTTAAATCATTTTGTACTAATCCACTTGTGGCTGCAAAAAATGCTGTAGTTGCTCCTATTAAAGTTATTACTAATAAAGCAGTGGAACTAAATTCTAATATAGGTGAAGATCTTAATAATAAATAGATACCTGCTGTTACTAGAGTAGCAGCATGAAGTAAAGCACTTACTGGTGTAGGAGCTTCCATTGAACCTGGTAACCAAGAATGAAATGGAATATTAGCAGATTTCGCCATAGCACCCATAAATAATAATAAAGATATAATAGTAATTGCTGTTTCATTCATATAAGGAGATAAACTAAAGATTGTTGAATAATTTAAAGAACCAAATAATGAAAAAATAGCAAAGAATCCTATACTCATTCCCATATCACCTACTCTATTCATAGTAATAGCTAAAATAGAAGCTTTATTTGCTTGAATTCTAGTAAAATAGAAATTAATTAATAAATAGGATACTACACCTATAGATTCCCAACCTATAAACATTACAAAATAATTACCTCCACTTATTAAGACTAACATACCTGCAGTGAAAGCAGATAAATAAGACATAAATCTTTGAACATGAGGATCTTCAGACATATAAGAAATACTATAGATATGAATTAAACTTGAACAATATAAAACAGCTAAACCTAAAGATACTGTTAATTGATCAAAATAAAATTCCCAAGAAATAGACATTATTTCTGAATCGATCCAACTACCTAAATTAATAGAAACAGGAGAACCGCAAAGACCTACTTCATAGAAAGCAACTGTCATTAATACTGAAGATAAAATTAAACAAGTACAGGTTATAAAAAGAGATCCTGTAACACCTACTTTTCTACCCATAAAACCTGAAACAATAGAACCTAATAAAGGTAAAATAATAATTGAAAGATACATTATGTTCTTAAAGAAATAGTTCCTCTTAATCTATAATAAGCAACAAGAATACTTAAACCTATAACAGATTCTGCACCTGCAATAGAGATAATATATATACTAAATGTTTGTCCTACATTATCATCAAAACTATAAGATGATATTAATACTAATAAAGTTACTGCTAGTAACATTATTTCTATGGCTATTATCATTAGAATTATATTTTTTCTATTTAATATAAACCCTAAGATACCAATTAAAAATAAAAATAATGAAAGATTCATAGTTATGTATTTGTTAAATTCTTTATAGAAACGGGTAATAAATGAAATTAAATTTGGCCTAAAAAAATAAGAATATATTAATTTCAGTTAATCTATAGTTTGTTTTTAAAGATCTTTAGAAATTTGTTATATTTTTGTTATATTTTTGTTTTATTTTTGATTTTACTTTTATATAGATCTTTTAAGACTCTAAGGTAAGAGGGAATTTATATAATTTAAGACTCTAAGATAAGAGTAATTTAAAACAAAAAGGTTTAAACTTATTTTTTTTTATAAAATAAAGGGGGTTAGAAATTTTTATAATATTTATAATCATAATTATTTTTTTTTATTATATTTATATTTATATAAAAATTTATGTTTATATTTTTATTTTTATTTTTATTTGAGTATAAAGAAATATTTTATAAATTATTTTTTTATTTTTAACTTTAAATTAAAAATAATTGTGTAAGAAGGATACTAAAAACTAAGCACCACCCCAGAAATAAACAGCTAAGAATAAGAATAACCACACAACATCTACAAAATGCCAGTAAGCTATAGCAGCTTCAAATCCTTGGTGATGTGATTTAGTTAAATGATAATTTACAATTCTAACAAAACCTACTAAAATAAAAATTGTTCCTACTATAACATGTAAACCATGTAATCCTGTAGAAGCATAAAAGGCTGAACCATATACACCATCTGCCATTGTGAAACCTGCTTCTGAATATTCATAATATTGTAATCCTGTAAATAGTATTGCAAATATTATTGTTAATAATGTTCCATCTATTGCTGCTTTTCTATTTCCAGCTATTAAAGCATGGTGTCCATAAGTAATAAATGCACCAGAAGAAAGTAATAAGATGGTATTTAATAAAGGAATTGCAAAAGGATCTAATGGAGTTATTCCTAATGGAGGCCAAGATCCTCCTATTTCAATAGCAGGAGATAAACTTGAATGGAAGAAAGCCCAAAATACAGATAAGAAAGCAAATACTTCACTAACAATGAAAAGGAAAACTCCAAGCATTAAACCGTTTTTTACTTCTCTTGTATGGCAACCTAATAATGTTGCTTCACTTATAACATCTCTGAACCATAGAGCCATTCCAGAACTTGTTAATAGAAATCCTAAAGTTAAAACAAGACCACCATTATTAAAACCATGCATATATAATACAGCACCTGTTGTTAAAGTTAATAATGAAAAACTTAATAAAATTGGCCAAGGTGAAGGATCTACTAAATGATAAGGAAAGTATTGAAATTTGATTTTATTATTCATTTTTATATAATTTTTTGTCATTGATTTTTGTTGATATCAAGGGTTAGTTTTCTTTTTGTTTTTAATACTTTTTCTTTTTAATATTTACATTTTTACATAATTTACTAAAATATAATTATGTATATAAATAAATAAATAAACATTTTTGATTTAGAGAATAAATTAAGTATCAAAGACAGAAAGTTTCTAAGTAAACATTTATACGTTTACGATTGATTGCTAGAATTAGTGTTTTATATAAAACTACTACTCTTTTAAAATAAATATTAAAATAGCTATAAATAAATTTCTTACTTTATGTTTAAAATATTCTCATCTTTTTGGTATAAACCCTATTAACTCTACGTAATCCTTTGTACTTTTATTTAATCTTTTTAACCTCCTAATAGAAAACCAAATTAAGAGAAATTATTAGTTAAAGGGATAACATTGAAAATTTATAATTATTTTATTCTAATTTTTCAATCTTCTTTCCTACCACATCCTTCCTCTCCGGGAGCATAGTCAGGGTAGCATCTAGTCGAGGCGTTGCACCTAGGCTTAGCATCAGCATAGCAGCATAGCAGCATAGCAGCATAGCAGCCGGTCCGGAGGCGGTTAGCACCAGCCGGTCCGGAGGCGGTTAGCACCAGCCGGTCCGGAGGCGGTTAGCACCGGAGGAGGAGAGGAGCATAGCAGGAGAGGAGAGGAGCATAGCAGCATAGCAGAGGAGAGGATTAAAATAGGGTCCTTATTCCACAAACCTAAGGAAGTAGGGGAGGGGCAAATTCTGTACATGAAGGATACTAATTTTAATAATTAGTAAGAAAGGTGAAAATTTCCAGTTAAAATTTATAGGTCTTAGATTAGTAATAGGATAGATTTTTATGCTCGATTATTTTTATTATATTTATGTTTATATAGTTTAAAAACAAATTATTTATTCACAAATATAAATTATAATGATTTAAAAGGCTTAAAACAAAAGTTATTCAATCAAAAATTTGTATATTTCTTTTTCTTCTAAAATATAGAATTTTAGCATTTTTAAGAATTATAATTTTTTTAAGGTAAGGCTAGAGCCAAATAGTAAATATAAACCTTTATTAAAAATATAGAAAAAAATGTACAAATTTAAAATAAAATAAAAATAGTAGGTTTAACCTAGAAAAAGGGACTTTAAGTATTGTAAAAATAAATATCCAAAATATAATGTTACTTTTTATTTATATACTAAAAATAAATACTAAATAAACAAAATAAAGAATATAATACTTTAAAACAAGCGTCCTTCCCAATACCCCTGCCTTAAAAGACATCCAGTATGGAGCATCAGCCGGTCCGGAGGCGGTTAGCACCAGCCGGTCCGGAGGCGGTTAGCACCGGAGGAGGAGAGGAGCATAGCAGGAGAGGAGAGGAGCATAGCAGCATAGCAGAGGAGAGGATTAAAATAGGGTCCTTATTCCACAAACCTAAGGAAGTAGGGGAGGGGCAAATTCTGTACATGAAGGATACTAATTTTAATAATTAGTAAGAAAGGTGAAAATTTCCAGTTAAAATTTATAGGTCTTAGATTAGTAATAGGATAGATTTTTATGCTCGATTATTTTTATTATATTTATGTTTATATAGTTTAAAAACAAATTATTTATTCACAAATATAAATTATAATGATTTAAAAGGCTTAAAACAAAAGTTATTCAATCAAAAATTTGTATATTTCTTTTTCTTCTAAAATATAGAATTTTAGCATTTTTAAGAATTATAATTTTTTTAAGGTAAGGCTAGAGCCAAATAGTAAATATAAACCTTTATTAAAAATATAGAAAAAAATGTACAAATTTAAAATAAAATAAAAATAGTAGGTTTAACCTAGAAAAAGGGACTTTAAGTATTGTAAAAATAAATATCCAAAATATAATGTTACTTTTTATTTATATACTAAAAATAAATACTAAATAAACAAAATAAAGAATATAATACTTTAAAACAAGCGTCCTTCCCAATACCCCTGCCTTAAAAGACATCCAGTATGGAGCATCAGCCGGTCCGGAGGCGGTTAGCACCAGCCGGTCCGGAGGCGGTTAGCACCGGAGGAGGAGAGGAGCATAGCAGGAGAGGAGAAGTTTGGAGAGGAGCATAGCAGCATAGCAGCATAGCAGAGGAGCATAGCAGAGGAGAGCAGCCCACCAAGGCCAAATAACCTAACAGATCCACCAGGAGGTCAGGAAGGAGGGATAAAAAGGATTAGGTTAAAAATTTAAGTCTAGTAATAAAAAAAAGGGGGTAAATAAATAATATTTATTAATAAATATTCTTTTATATTTAGATTTAGAGGAATATTTCTTTTGGCTTAATTATAAAAATAAAAAAGTCTGCTATTTTTAATCTAATCGTTTTTATGTTTAAAGAAAAGATCGTAGCCATGTTCTGCCTTACCCTTTTAACTGCACCGGGGTGGAAAGAAGAGTTGAACTGGTTTAAATATTTTTGTACTAAAACTAAATTCGCTATAACTATTTGTACAATAAGTTGCGAGAACCTTGAGAGGATTTGAACCTCTTAAAAAAGGAAAAATCTAAAATTTCTTTGTACTATGAGATTTTAAAATCATTATACAAAAAGTAATGTTATTTTTATCTTCTTTTTTAATCCTATCCTTTTTGTAGGACGAAGGTTTAAATATAAAATTTAAAAAAACTAAATTTTAAATTCTTAAAAAAATCCGAGCCGGGGCGGAGCACCGGTGCTGACTGCCGTAGGAGCCGTAGGTTTGGGTTGGGTGGGAGGCGTAGCAGTAAAGGAGAGGGGGTTAAAATTTAATAAAAACAATCCGAAATTAAAAAAATAAATTCTTAGCTAAATATAATGTATATTGTATAATTATAATTTTAGTTTTAAGCAAAATAAAAAAACTTCAAATTTAATCTTTTTTCTTAAATATTTAAATTTGTAACAAAAATATTCCCCTTCTTTGTACTTAAAAATATAAGATAAAAAAGAAGTCTTATTTGGTATTACTCGTATAAATATTAAAAAGATCAATTAGATTCTTTTAACAAGCATATAATAAAGCAGAAACTGAAGTATGAAGAGAAGTTAATAAAACATTAGGTAAAATACCGAAAGCGATTGTAGGGATTAATAAACTAATTAATAAATAATATTCTCTTCTAGTAATATCTTTTACAGGTTGCATATGTGGTGAATAATCCCCATAAGATAATCTGTTATATAAGAAAATAGAATAACAAGCAGATAATACTATACCAGTAGCACCTAAAGAAGCAATTATAGGGTTTTGTTGCCAAATACCAATTAAAGATAATTGTTCACCTAAGAAATTAAGACTTAAAGGAATACCTGTATTACATAAAGTAAAAATAAAGAAAATAATAGTAAATACTGGCATATAAGTAGCTAAACCTCTAATATAATTAATAATTCTTTTTCCTGTTCTATCATAGATTATACCTCCTACACAAATAAATAGAGCAGGTGATACAAAACCATGAGCTAAAGCTAATAAAATAGCACCTTCAATACCTTGAATAGTATTAGAAAATAAACCTAAAACTACTACACCCATGTGACTAATACTACTATAAGCAATTAATCTTTTAGTATCTTGTTGGATTATTGTAGAAAAACTAGCATAAATTATAGCTATTACTGCAATAGTTTGAACTAAAGGATTAAAATAATTTGTAGCATCAGGTAAAAAATTAATTAATACTCTAAGATAACCATAAGTAGCAAGTTTTAGTATAGTAGCTGCTAGTATTATTGATCCTGCTAGAGGGGAATCTGCATGAGCTTTTGGTAACCAAATTATAAAAGGATATAATGGAGTTTTAACTGCAAAAGCTATAAAGAATCCTAACCATAATATTTTTTGACTCTCTAAACTTATTTCATATAAAGAAATTAATTGAAAATCTGTGGAACCTATATAAGAATAAATAGTTAAAATACATAATAACATAGGTAAACTACCAGCTAAAGTATATAAAAATAATAATAATGCAGATCTAAATCTATCATTACCATGTCCAAATAACACAATTATAATAAATAATATAGGTAACACACTTTCAAAAAATATATAAAATAATAATAGATCTAAAGATACAAAAGCACATATTTGTAGACTTTCTAATAATAAAAAAGAAATAAGAAAAGTTTTTAAATTATTTGTTATATTTGTATAATTAGATAATAATGCCACAGGTGTAACAAAAGTTGTTAATAATACAAAATATAAAGATATTCCATCAATACCAAAATTTAAATGACAAAAATTTAATTGATTAAATTCAGATACAAATTGATATTGAGTTTGATTAGAATCAAATTGGAACCAAATAAATAGAGATACGAATAAATTAAGAAGAGATGTTATTAAAGCTATTTTTTTCATTTTTATTTGATTTCCTCCTATAACACTTCCACTAGCACCGGCTCCTCCTGCTTGTTGTATAGCAACAGAAGTTGAAGTTTCAGGTATAAACAGTAAAATAAGAGAACCTATAATAGGTATTAGTAATAGTAAAGTAATCATTTTTTTTTGTTTTATATTTTTTTTTTCCTTTTTGTTTCTTTATGATTTGTGGCTTCCGTGAAGTAGTAGCCTTATAACTAAAATATTTCTATTTTATGTACATAAATATAAGAAAATAAAAGGATGCAATTATATTAATATTAAATCAAATATATTAATATTTAAACACTATATAATCTTTCATTCCTTAGATTCGTAAAAATAAACTTTAGATTGAAAAATTTGTTAAATTTTGTCCGTACTTCTCCTTACTTTTCCACCTTTAAAAGTTAAAATGTTAGTGGAAAGTAAACTGAGCCTTTCAAAATTCTAATGAGAGGGGGTTAAAATTTAATAAAAAAATAAATCAAAATTTCAAATAATAATAATTATTCTAATTAAGATTGAACAGGTAACATTTTAAATGCATGGAATGGTATAGGACTAGCTAATGTCCATTCTAATGTATTTACTGTTTGAGTTTCACTATTATTTACATTTGAGAAATAAGGAGTGAATGCCCAAGGATTATTAGAGCAAGCAGGTTGATTAGCGAAAATATCATAAATAATATAACCGAATAATACAGTTGCTGCTACAGAAACTAATGACCCAAAACTAGAAATGGCATTCCATCCACTAAATGCATCTGGATAATCAGGTATTCTTCTAGGCATCAATTTGTGTTAATCCTTAATATACATCTTTATAATATGTAATTAAGACTCCTTTCCTTACGGGAAATTATATTAGAACCACATATTAAATTTATAATAAAATTAAGTCCTATATAATATCTACTTAATTATTGTGCTATAAATAAGTAAAGGTTCAGACTATGTCATTCATCCCTCCATCCAGCAACGTAGCTTAGGAGCGTAGTGCCAGAGGGGTAAAGGATGATTGGGCGCTAACTATATTAAGAATATAGAGTGCAAGATTATTGTTAATACTACTCACTTGCTAGTCGTTGAACGTTTTTATTCCTACACCACAAAAAAATAATTAATTTTTATTATTCTGTGGAGGTATTGAAATAAACTTCGCTGCAAATTGTCCTAGAATAGTGTAATTTTTTGCACCCACAGTTCTAGGATGTTCTTGCAATTCACCCAATTTACTAATGGTATATTTAAATATTACCATAGAGGCATGAAAATTTAATATAATTGTACTCGTGAAAATATTTTTCCTTTGAAAGGAAGTTTACTATTTAAATATTTAGTTAAAGTATCTTTACCCATTTTAAAGTGTTTTATACACTCAACTGTAGGAAATAAACCAATAAATTTTAAAGTATCAGCTTCATATACATACACTAATTTTTGTAATTTACAAATAGTACCAGGAGATTTCTTAACCTCAAACATAGGATTGTTTACTCCTTTTCTATCTCTTGTTTGCATGGAAAGATACTCAGGACTAAAAGTTTTACCAAACATAGGATTTAATTTACCTTTTCTATTTAATTTAAACATAGAACTATGTTTAAAACCTAAAGTTGAGCCTGCTGTAGGAGAGATATTTAAATTTTTCTCTACATCTTTAGTAAATAAAATATCTAAATAATATTGTTCTCTTTCTAATATAAACTTTTTGGATATTTGTTGCAATGATCCTAAATCTTCTAAAATAGCTAAGCAAAAATTATTATGCCCATATTTTCTTAAACTGTTATATATAGGTAAATTTCTTAACAGTACATTAGGGTTAAAATAACTTAGCAATCTTGTAGAACCTGTAGAAGCACTACCTATATATATTTTCCCATTTATTAAATTAGTCCATTGGTAGATCACAACTCTTTTTCTATTTTCAGTTCCAATAAGATTTCTATTTAATTTAGGATAATAAAATCTCACAGGTTCCTTTAAAAAGATTGGTTTTATACAAGGCCCAAAAGGGAAAAGAAAAATAGCAGATAAAAGCAAATTTTCATTTGTACAAGATATTAAATCGAATACACCAGATAAACCTAAGAAATGTTGAGGGAAGAATGTTAAGTTTACTCCCACGAATAAAGTCCAGAAATGTACTTTACCTAAGAAATCGTTAACAGTTCTACCTACAATTTTAGGAGTCCAATAATAGAATCCGGCAAATAAAGCAAAAACAGCTCCCATTGATAATACGTAGTGGAAATGCTAATTAAATGTTATTTAATTAATGGACTATCTCTTTATCTAATTTTTTAACGAACGGAATTTTAAACCAAATAGGGTTTCTATATTGAATTCAATCTAACATAAAATCAGAATATATTTTAAATTCTATACTATCTTTAGGTTCTTTTTGATAATCTCTAATAATAATAAATTGTTTAATTTTAGAAACTCTATAAAATTTAAAATCAGAATACAACCTATTTTTCATAAAGTAATCATATAAGAAAACCATACCTTTAACAGTTTGGTATTTAAAAGCTATAGAATTAAAAACTTTATTAGATAATTTATGTTTTCTTAGTAAAATAGTAGGCTTGTAATTAGGGATTACATTAGAGAAATCCAGCTTTTGAGAGAAACTATTTAATTTAAATTCTAAATTACATTCAATTCTGTTAGAATTAAAATTATAAACAATAGTTCCATCTGTATCAACTAATCCAGAAAAATAAGGATCAAACGGTAATAAAGTATAATTAGCTTCTATATAATTTATATCTAAAAAATCACATGCTTTTTTAAAACCTTCAACCTTAAGTCGAATTAAACCATTTAATTTATTAACTAAAAAGGACATTTCTTCTTTTTTACTAATAATTCACAAAGAGTGTGGTTTATTTTTATCAGCTCTAATTCTACCTATGTGTAATTTATCTTGAATTCTGGTTAAAATTCTGACATCTCTATTATGTAATTTAATTCTAATAGCTTTTAAAACCAATTTAGAATTTATATTTCTAATATCAAAATTTCCATCTCCATCTATAATCCCCGCTAGCCAATTAAAAAATAATTCCTCTTGGTTAAAATAAGATATTTGACGTATAGTCTCTGAAAATCCTTTACAGTTTTCTGCTGATTGTATATTTGTATATTTAAAAAAATTAAAAAAATTATAATCGTTTTTTCTAATATGAGTATAATTCTTATAAGTTTTGTTTTTGTTAAATATCACAGGTTTATTATTATTTTCACTACTAAATTTTAGAAATTTAAATTTAAAAAAATTTCTATATACATCCATTTGTGACAGATAAAGTTGAAATTTTAATAGTAAATAATAACCTAAAAATATAGTTTCCAGCATATAGTCAAATGCATAATAATTTAAATTATTAAGGCCCTTTCCAATTTGAGCTACTACGTAGTACGTCTTTTTATTTAAAATTTTTAGGTTGCTATCCTCACGGATAGGATCGGACCATATCTTACAAAAAGAATAAACGGATCTATTTCTTCTTGCAGTCACGTGTGGCCTCTACGGAGTCCTTATTTAACATAAAATATATAAATTTAAATTTGATATATTAATTATAAATAAGGTTCCCACGGTATTATCTTATTTCATTTTTTTATTTCTAAGCATTACTAGAAAAAATAAGACTTCACCGTTAGCATCTTAAAAATAAAAGATACCGGAAGAATGACCTAATTCTTCCACAGTGACTTGACAACACGACACGTACTTAATTAAAAAACTCTTTCAATCTATCTTTAAAAATTTTACTATTTAAAATAAAAACAGCTAATTGATAATATTTATAACCTTGTAGCAATTTAGTGCAATGATCTATAACTTTTTCAGTTCCAGATGCACTACCTACGCTAAATTCATAAAAAGGAATATTATTAAGTTTAGCTTTTTTATTTAATATTTTAAGATGATGAAGTCCATAATAATTTCTAATAGCTTCAATTAGATAAAAATCATGATTTTGTCCTATACTAAAGGAATAATTACCTTTAACTCGTATACTGAAAGATCCTTCAGCTTCAATAAAACCTGCTAACCATTCTTTAAAATAACAAGGAGTCACTGCAAATAAAGGAGTAATTTTATCTCGATTCACATATTTTAATTTTCGTTCTATAAAATATTGCTCCATTACTGTAGACCCTGCAGATTCATAATTTAGAAGATATTTTTTAAAAAATAAATATTGCAATGTCATACGACTAGTTAGAGGAGGATATTTATCTAGTAAAGGAATAATAGTCTTATTAAACGTTTTTTTATCATTTACTACTCATTGAACAAATTTTCCATTTTTAGTTGTAATTTTTTGTATTAAACCACCATATGTTTTTGCAATTTGAGTAAGCATTTCAAAATTGAGAGGTTTATCTGCAAGTTTTATGATTAAACGAAATTGTAAATTTTTTCTTCGCCATTGATTAACTTGAAGACTACCATCTCCATCAATAAGACCTACTGTAAAAGGATCAAGTTCATTTTTTGAAAGAGTTTTAGGAGACTTAAGTATTTGACCTGCAATAAGAATATTGCTTGTTAAATTTAAAGTATCGTGGAATGCTACATCTAAACTTGCATTAGATAATACTACTCCGGTTACTCCACCTATAGTGAAAAGAGCTAAGAATCCTAAAGTGAAAACTAAAGGAGTATTATATCTTAAACTTCCACCATATAATGTTGCTCAAGGTTCAGCCTTCAACCATTTCAGGTTTAGTTAGCCTAGTATCTTAAATTTAAATTAGAATTAAATTTTTTATATACATAATTTAAATTTTTATTAGAGTTTTGCTCTAAACCGTTACCGGTGATTTTGGACTATTCCTTATAATTTCATATAAAAAAAGTAATTAAAAATTAAAAATTAAAAATTTAAAATTAAAAATTAAAAAATCTTACTTAGAAATCATGGAGCATCTAGTCTCTACGCTTTTACATAATAGTTTCCTGATTATGATTTAGTTCGACGATTATCCTATTAATATTACTTATTCTATTTTATAGGACTTCCCTCGAGTTTGCCCCCATATACTTAAACTTAAAAGTCATTAAGTTTCGTTAATTTATAATGGAATTTATATTTCATACTAGGAATAATGAATGATTCAATATGAGGATATATTTTATTAATAGATTTTATTGTTAAATATAATACAGGTAAACCTTTTTGAAAATGTATTTTACTTTCAATATCAAATTTAATATAAAAAGTATTTATAATAAATATACATTCTTTAACAGTAAAACTTTGAGTTTGTAAATATAATCCGCCTCCTTTTACAAAAGAACCATCTCCCATGATCCAATGAGCTAATCCTTCATAAGTAATTAAATCAAAAAATTCTATGGGTATTATTTTTTTACCTTTATAATAAAATTTTCTATATAAAATCAGAAAACAAGGTAAAGAGCGAGTTACTATTTCAATACCTAAAAATTCTTTTCTATTAACTCTAGTTTTAACTAAAAAAGGGTAAGATATACAATAATGAGAAAGAATAGAAAACACATTAAAAACGTATTCTGATCTTTTTATATTTTGTTTAAATCTAAATCTAGCTCCTACATTTTTAGGATATTTTTCTTTCATTAATAGTTTACTACTATTATTAATAGTTATACAACCATCAGATAATAATATTCCTATTAAAGGAAATAAAATTTTATTAGGTATAGATACCATATATTTAACAATGCTAGTATATTTAGGATAATTCACTGTAGAAGTTAAATTTGTACCATATAAAACTAGCTTTTTACAATTGTTATTTTCAGGTAAATAATTATTATTGGATCTAGGAAATATTTTAATTAAATTGTCATTAAAAAAACTATAATGCTCTAAAACATTTAAGTATAATTGATTGGCCATATTAAGATTCTTACTAAAGGAATATGACAGCCAAGAAAAGATTTTAATTCCTGTTGGAACAGCAATAACCATTGTAGCAGCTGTAAAATAAGCTCTTGTCTTTCTTTTTTTTCTCTCAATAAATTTAAATTATAACAAAAGAAGAGAGAAAAAAAGGCAAAAATGGACAGTATCTTAACTATAAAATTTTTAAAAATTTTAAGCTTCTTGCGTACTTGTCTCTGAGGATCCTTTAGTTGCAATACTTTTTATTTTAATTAAACCTTTCTCTTCCAAATGTTTACCTTGAGTGATCAAAATATAAACTTTTCTAAATTTTAAGAAGTTGGTATATTTACCTGCAAAAATATTGAAGGTATCAAAATAATTAATTAAAAGTGCAGCTGTTTTAAAACCTGAACTTTTGTAACACCAAATACCACTACTATATTGAGAGAGATTACCCAACTTTACAGTTTCAAATAAAAGTTTTAGAGGGATATTATCGTTTTGTTTAATAGAAAATTCTAATCTCACACTAAATCCATTTTTGTGTGTTTTACTTTTAGCTAAACTAATATAAAAACAACCATCCGCTTGAGTAAAGCCAGACAGCCAATGATTATTTAATGTAATAATATTAGATGGTGCATTAATAGTTAAATTAAAATTATCACTATAATTATGTTTAATTAATTGTTCATATTTAGGTTTACTTACCAATTTTCCGTTAATCAAAGATAAAATTATAGAAAGACCATTTTTATTTTTACAAATATATCTAACTGCTTTTTTATCTTTTATTTTGTAAACGTTACCATGACCAATTCTATTTTTAATAGAATAAGCCAATGATATGTCGTTTTCAGCAAAAATAATATGTAACTCTTTATGACCAAACCAACCGTCTCCTTCAATTAGACCAGCTAAAAAATAACCAAACTCATTATTTGTAAGATTATTAATTTTCGCAGGTGCAGGAACATGTTCAGAAATTTTAGGAAGTTTTTTATAATTATTATAAGTATTTTTAGTAACTGCCGTAGCTTTTGTACTAAAACTAAAGTTTCCTGCTGATTGTCCAGGGGTAATATTTAAGTAGATTTTTCCTAACGCAATAAATGCGAGTGGACTACTAATACTGGAGTTTCCAGCATACAGCAAGATTTTTTCCCATTCACCTAGAGCCCAATTGTAAAGACCTAGGTGAAGTTCTGTAGACACAAATCTATCTACATCTAAACCTACACTGAACATGTGGTGACTCCATACTAAGAAACCTAAAATTCCGATAGAGAACATTGCATAGACCATTCCGATATATCCAAAAATAGGTTTTCCTGAGAATGTAGATACAATATGACTAACTATACCAAAACCAGGTATAATTAAAATATATACTTCTGGGTGCTTTCTCTCTACTAAATTTAAATAAAATAAAAAATAAAAAAATAAAAAAATAAAAATTTAAAGTATCGAGAACGGACTATATCTTCAACTTTTTCCATTTTTCTGTGAAAATATTCCAAATTTTCTGATGGATACTATTTTCTTTATAGGCTTTAAGATCTAATAGACGATAGTATTCATTAACAAGGAAGAATCGTTGGGATTTATGACTTCTACATTTTCCTTTGAAATATTCTTGCATTTTTAGAATATTTTCTCGATTTTGTATTGACCATTGATAGTAACCATTTTGAGAGCTATCAAAGTAAATAGCTCCCCCAAAGATATCTTGATAAAATTTAACATCTTGTAATAATTTATTTACTACCCTTACACTAAGTTGAGGTCTAAAATTTTTAATATGGAATCCAATTGTGCCATCAGCATCGAAAAACCCTGCAAACCAAAAATTGTTTTTATCGAGTTCAAAAGGTTCAATAATTTTTATATTTAGGTTTAAACACACACGGTGAAGTTGTAATAATCTTTTACTATTTCGAATATTACCATTTATACAATGAATAAGTTTAATCATTCCTTCCTTGTTATGTAATCGATAACGATAAGCTTTTACACCACTTCTTAATTTAATTTGACCACCCAATTTATCTTGAATGTATCTGAGTAATTTAATATCTTCTGATCCCATAGTAATTTCAAGACTTGTATAGCCTTTTTTACTAACAAGAAGACAACCATCGCCATCTATTACACCCGATAACCATTCACAGAATTCTTTAGAAAAAGTTGCTATGCGTGTAGTCTCTGAGGTTCCTACTGGACTACTTTTAGGGTGTCGGTGGTTACCTGCGGATTGTGTCCCATTTTTAACATTTTTACTTGCACGGGGTATCAAAAGACTACCACTTAAATACAAAGTAGTTAAATCTGAATTCAGACATTCCCCGCATACAGCATAGTTCAAATTTAGAATTATTTCTAAATAGGGCCACATTTGACCAAAGAACCCAATTTCTTAAACCTTAGATTCTTTCTCTCTCTCTAAGGCCCCTGTACTACCTCACCAATAACATCCCCTAATAATGTATCTTTTTATTTTAATTAGTTTCGTTATTGCTTCCTTGATAGCCTTGTGAAGTATAAAACTTAAGAAAACCGACTGTACATTAAGCACCATTTCAGGTACCCACCAGTGACCCAGTCTGTAGCGATCTATTAGACGACCGACGGTCTTTAGTCGAGAAACTATTAACCGTAAATTACACTAGTGTAGCCCAACAGAATTAAAAAATATAAATCATAATTCTGTATCCCTTCCCTGTCAGGAAAGGTTAACAACTTTAACCTTAGTTTTTGTTTTTTGTTTCTAAAACTAAAAATAGTTTACTTTCTTCTAATAGTTATATAAACCAAATTGTCAGGACTAGGGAAAGAATTTAGTCTAAAGAGTCTTAATTGAGTAAACTCGAATAACCTACTTTGCTTTTTAATTATGTACAAAAAATGTAGGCACACCTGCTCTTTAAATTTATTTAAATCTCACGATTTAACCTTTCCCTTTTTTTCCGTAATTTAAAATACTAATCCCAATTATTATTAACTTTACTTGCTAAAACTTTCAAAGATTCTCTTAATGTAGGATTTAAATGATCTTTCTTTTCTAATTTAGTATGAAGGTCTCTCCATAGTATATAGCTCTTTATTTTTTTACTTCGTAATGAATATTTATCAAAATAAGGAAATATTTTTTTTAAATCTTTAAGTCCACCTATTCTATAATAATAAGCTTTTTCACTTGAATGTTTAGAAACTTTACCAACTTTAAATAAATTAGAAATATGCTCTAAGATGTATTTATTTTCTATATGATTTTGTGCTATATCAAAACATATGTGAAATTTATTACTTATACTAGATATAGACACAGAAAAACATCCTTCCCTATCTGTAAAACCACATAACCATTCATCATTTAAGGTTGGTTTAATTATAGAAATATCATTTGTTTTTAATGGAATGATAGGATATTTTAAGTTTCCATTTTGATTATACATATTTAATGCTGATAAAAATTTATGAAAAGATATCTTTTTACTATAAGTTACTAAATTATTATTAAACAGTGTAGCTAAAAGGTATAAACCTTTTTTATCTTGTACTACAAATCGAGAAGTACTTTTACCTTGTTTAATCACTTTACCCAAACCTAATATTTTTTGTATCATATTTAGAATTTGAATATCTCGGGTATCTTGAGTGAGTACAAGAGAGAAATCTCCTCTTTTAGCTAAAACAAAACTACCATCTCCTTCAGTAAAACCAATTAACCATGTTAAAAAAGAAAAAGAAGGAGATTTTTTATTCATTAAACGTTCATATTCTGAATTAAACAAAGTAAAATCAAAATATTTTTCTTGGGGTACAGACCGTACGGTCCGTAGGGACCGGCTCACCAAACTATTTTTAGAAAAAGAAGAAGAGTTTCTTAAAATTAAGCTAGAAGTTATAATTGAGGATTCTTTAGAATTAAAAATATTTAATTTTGAAAAAAGGTGTTGGTATAAAATAGGATCTCCACCCCCAGCAGGGTCATAGAAACTAGTATTAAAGTTTCTATCTGTTAAAAGCATAGTGATTGCCATAAAAATCTTGGTTTCCAGACTCATAATCTATGTATATTTACTAATTAATATATTAAATATAAAAAGAAAGATACTAATAAAAAAATATACTCAATTTATATTTAATTAAAAATATAAAAAGGGAAACTCTCTTGTATTCACATACAAGTTGAGACTGTCTCTTACTATCTAAATTTACTATTGTAGGTGATCCCAATTATAAACTGTTCGTTTTTGATTCATCTGTGATTTAATTTCTATTATTTGTGTCTTATTTTCCTGGTGTGTTCCTTCTTTAAAGAAATTAAGAACTTTACACCAATCTTTAAAATCCATAAATTTAGTACCACATAGTGGATATTGATTAAGATAATCTTTAATATATAGATTTGTTTTAAGACTGCTCGTTCGTAGTCTATATTGAGGATGTTTACGATCAGATCTTATTTCATTTAGATTAACTTCTAAAAAACAAGAAATATTTTTCATTAGAGCATACGTACTTTTGCCATAAAGGGTGACACGACTTTGCACTAATTCAAAACTAAGAGAGATACGTGGATTTTTACTAGTTTGACTAGCTCGTATTTGAAAACAACCATCAGCTTCAATAAAACCAGTTAACCAGCTGTCTTTATTGAAAGAGATATTGCATAAATTTAAAGGTAGAATTAACTCGTAATTTTTCTCTGGTGCTTTTTTATTAAGATAATTAATAAGTAATAAAAATTGATCGTACTTAGGACCTCGTAATTTTCCATTTATTCTATGACAAATTTTAACAAGTCCTTCGTAATCATTAATACTAAGAACGTAAGCGGCACTTTGTTTTTTCTTACTAATAGATCCAAAACCTAATATTTTTTGAATGGATTGGCAAAGTGGAAAGTCTTTAGAAGGAAAGACAATTTGAACAAGAGGATAATATAATTTTCCTTTTTCGGATCGTTCTCTTTTGGGGACACAAATAGAACCGTTCCCTTCTATTAGTCCTGTTAGGTAAGAATTAAAGAAAAGGGGGCAACTTAAACCCATTTTTGTAAAAAAGAAAGATAGTTCTGGCGCACAGTCGTTGAGGTTCCACTCAAAGATATAATTTATAAGTGTTACCTGCTGATTGTCTTTAAAAAACCCTAAAGGTAAAAAGAGTTTCCAGCATACAGCCAGATTTAAAGCTGGCACAAATTTACCAGCTAATACAGGTAAAGATAATAATAATAAAATAGCAGTAATGAAAATAGCCCATACAAATAAAGGTAATTTATGTAGAGACATTCCATTAGTTCTCATATTTAAAGTAGTAGTTATAAAATTAATAGCTCCTAATAAAGATGAAATACCTGCTAAGTGTAGACTGAAGATTGCTAAATCAACAGAACCACCAGAGTGAGATTGAACACTAGCTAAAGGAGGATAACAAATTTTGTTGGTAATCTCATTTAAAGTTATATAAAAAATATAATTAAAAACTATCATTACACTCTCTAATTTTCACTAGAGGTCGGACTATTCCTTCAATCTTATATTTTTTTTTACCTACAGTTCTTACCTTTAAACATCCTCCTTTCCTTTCCTTCCTTCCGAAGGACCCCTGTCCATCCGAAGGACCAAGGATAAGGACCGGGAGGGTAGTAACCTGCCTGCCTTAAGTTAGGAAAGATAGCAGCTTTTTGCAGGGTAGACAGGGTCTTAAGGCTAGCGTTAAAATTTAAATATATTTTTTTCTCATTATTCTTACTTTTTCACGAATATGATTTAAAGCCATAAAGTTACCTTTATGTTTAATATAAGCTCTCGCTCAAATTCTATATTCTAAAGATTTAATACCTTTCATAGTATTACCATAATATTTTATAATATTTTCAATAGCACGGGAGTTAGTTGTAACTATAGTATAATATCCTGATTTTTTATATTGAACTTTTGTATTAATATGTAAAATATATTTTATAGCTAATAATACAATTTTATCTTTCTTTTGAGTTATTTCAAAAGCATGTACTAATCTATCTTTAGATTTAGCTACTAAATAAAAACTTCCTTCTGCTTCTGTAAATCCTATTAACCAAGGTTTACTCATAACTTTAGAAGCGTTTTCAAAATTAGAAATAGTATTATCAACTAAAGATTCAAAATTGCTAAATCTAAATGCACCTACTGTATCTAGGGGTATTCGCCAAGCAGATGAAATATATTCAATAGGTTTTAATTCATTTAATAATTTAAAAATAAAATTATCTTTCTCGATAGAATTTAATTTACTATCCGATAAAATAAAATAGGCTTTTTTAAAATTATCATAATCAAATTTTTTAGAAGTTAGAAGAGGATATTTGTCAAAAATAGGAAAGATTATATTAAATAATATAGAACGATCTCTAATTCTAAAATTACAAATTTTTTTATTTTTTTCTATATTTATATTTCCTACTTTTAATTGTTTTTTTATATAATTTAAAACTCTTAAATTGTAAGTACTTTGACTAATTTTAAAAGTTAGATTTCATTTTTCATTTTGACGTACTATAGAAAATGTACCCTCACCATCCGTGAAACCTACTAATCATTGATGAAATATTTCTTTATTTTCAGATAATGAATTTTTATTTATAGTTAACGTGGTATAATGTGATATAAGATGCCCTACGTTTAGTCTCTGATGAATAATATTTAAACTTTTTTTTCTATTATTCAGGCGAATTGTCTCCATGTTAGTAACATTTTTTCTACCGTTATTTTTAAACGATGAGCAATTACTTCCGAGTAGAAGAACTTCCTCGCATCGAGTAGGGTTTAATAAAGCTATATTACTATAGCTAGACAGCTTATCTAAAATTACTAAATCATAAAAAATAATTAGTAATAACTCCAAAACTGTCCATCCTGTTCCAGCTCCATTTTCTACTAATGAACTTACTAGTAATAAAATTAATGAAGGAGGTAATAACCAGAAGGAGATATTATTTAATCTAGGAAATGCCATATCAGGAGCTCCGCAGTGGATAGGTAAGAAATAATTACCAAATCCTCCTACTAATCCAGGCATAACCATAAAGAAAATCATAATAAATGCGTGAGCAGATATAATTACATTAAATAATTGATGATCTCCTTGTAAAAATTGAACACCAGGAGCTGCAAGTTCCAATCTTATTAAGACTGAAAAAGCAGTACCAATCATACCAGCAAATACTGAGAAAATTAGGTAAAGTGTTCCAATTTCTTTGGCATTAGTGGAATTAAGCCAACTCAC